AAATTTGAACGAGAAGCCGTATGAAATGCAAATTTCAAGTACGGTTTTGTAAAGTGACGATTTAGGTAACTTAAATTGTCAACTTTTCCACTACAACACCAAAAAAACCAAACTCTGCCTTACGAAAAGTAGCTCGAGTTAGACTAACCTCTGGTTTTGAAATTACTGCATATATTCCAGGTATTGGACATAATTTACAAGAACATTCAGTTGTTTTAGTAAGAGGCGGAAGGGTCAAAGATTTACCTGGTGTAAGATATCATATTATTAGAGGAACACTTGATGCTGTAGGAGTAAAAGATCGTCAACAAGGGCGTTCTAGTGCGTTGTATATTATAATCTAAAACTTGTATCATTTCAGATGCCTAATTTATTGCTAAAATTATGTAACAAAGTAGCTAACCAATAATTAAAATTTACATTTTATAATGGAACAAAAGCAGGCTATATGTATATAAAATATATACTTTACTTTAATATATTTTAAAGATTATACAATAATATATCTAGGGTTTTATTTGTATTTAAAATAAAAAAAAGAAAGTTTTCCCTTACTTTTTTTTTAATTCAAATTTTAGAGAAAAAATTTTCCTTTTTAGAACAAGTCAAAATTAATAGCAAAAATTGAAAAAAAAAAATTTATTTTTTATACAATTTTTCATTAATAGACCTAAAGATTCAAAAAATTTAATGATTATAAAATACAAGATTTCCAAAAATAAAAAATGGAAACGGATACTCAATTAAAAGTGAGTAAACATCATATAATTGAAAGATGTGGAAAGCCGTATTCGGTGAAAATCGGATGTACGGTTTGGAGGGAGATAAAAAAAATCCACCCTACAATATGGAGTAAAAAAGTAAAAATAAATTTAAAATAACTCTAAATAACAAAATTCAATTTAATTATTTATTATTATGTCACGTAAAAGTATTCCAGAAAAACAAGTTGCAAAACCTGATCCAATATATCGAAATCGATTAGTTAATATGTTAGTTAATCGTATTTTAAAAAATGGAAAAAAATCATTAGCTTATCGAATTCTTTATAAAGCTATGAAAAATATAAAGCAAAAAACAAAAAAAAATCCATTATTTGTATTACGTCAAGCAGTACGAAAAGTAACTCCTAATGTAACGGTCAAAGCAAGACGTATAGGTGGATCTACTTATCAAGTTCCACTAGAAATTAAATCTACACAAGGAAAAGCATTAGCAATTCGTTGGATATTAGGAGCAGCAAGAAAACGATCAGGTCAAAATATGGCTTTTAAACTTAGTTATGAATTAATTGACGCAGCTAGAGATAATGGAATTGCTATTCGTAAAAAAGAAGAAACCCATAAAATGGCAGAAGCGAATAGAGCTTTTGCTCATTTTCGTTAAATAAAAATTTTCTAAAAAAATAAAAAAAGGAAAAAGCATCGAACATACTTTTTTATTTTTTTAGAAAATTTTTATTGTATTAAGATTTTTATGATAATAAAAAATATCATAAAAATCTTAATACAATAAAAATTAAAATCATTTTTTTATGATTTTAATTGTAAAATATTATATGAATACTTTATTTTATCTTTTGGAAAATTTTTATGAAATTAGAACTTGATATGTTTTTTTTATATGGAAGTACTATTTTACCAGAATTGATCTTAATTTTTGGTTTATTAATTATTTTAATAATTGATTTAACATTTTCTAAAAAAAATACAACTTGGTTATATTTAATCTCCTTAACAAGTTTACTAATAAGTATAATAATATTATTATTTCAATATAAAACAGACCCAATTATTAGTTTTTTCGGTTCATTTGAAACAGATAGTTTTAATAGAATATTCAGGTCATTTATAGCATTTTGTTCAATTTTATGTATTCCTTTATCAATCGAATATATTAAATGTACAAAAATGCCTATTCCAGAATTTTTAATATTTATATTAACAGCAACTGTAGGAGGAATGATTTTGTGTGGTGCTAATGATTTAGTTACTATTTTTGTTTCGTTAGAATGCTTAAGTTTATGTTCTTATTTACTATGTGGTTATACAAAAAGAGATATCCGATCTAATGAAGCTGCTATTAAATATTTATTAATAGGTGGAACAAGTTCGTCTATTCTTGCTTACGGATTCTCTTGGTTATATGGTTTATCTGGTGGAGAAACTAACATAGAAAAAATAGTTAATGGTCTTTTAAAGGCACAAATGTATAATGCTTCGGGAACTTTTATTACATTTATATGCATTCTTGTAGGACTTGGATTTAAACTTTCTATAGTTCCATTTCATCAATGGACTCCTGATATTTATGAAGGAGTGCGATTCGTTAAAAAAAAAATTATGAATTTATTTTAATTAAAAACTCAATAGATAAATAATATAATAATATATTTATTTTTCACTCAAATTAAAACAAAATTTTTATAAAAAAAAATAACGCAAAATTTTACCAATTTCTTTATTATAAAAAAATAAAAAATTTTTGAATAAAGTTCAAACATATTAAGGATCATTTTTACAAAAAAATTTATAAATTGATTATTTATTCATAAATACTTTTTTTATTTAGTCTTTATTCTTCAAGATTAAAAGTGTAAAAAAAAGTACTATAAAAAAAAAATGCCTAAAATAAATGAAATAAATAACTATTGAGAACGAAAAAAAATTTCATTGAAAAAAAATTTCAATGAAATATAAGGATTCCTCGAAAAGTTTTTTATATTACTATAAAATTGAATGATACAGACACGAGGAAAGTTATAAAAATTGAAATAATTTATTGAAAAAAGAAAAAAATTTTTATTACTTAGGAGCCGTGTGAGATGAAAATCTCATGCACGGTTTTGAATGAGAGAAAAAAGAAACTTTTTTCGACTCTAACTCACCTACTCCAGTCGTTGCTTTTCTTTCTGTTACTTCCAAAATAGCTGGATTGGCTTTAGCTGCTAGAATTTTTAATATTTTATTTGCGTTTTCACCAAATGAATGGAAAATTATTTTAGAAATTTTAGCTATTTTAAGTATGATATTAGGAAATTTAGTTGCTATTACTCAAACAAGTATGAAAAGAATGCTTGCTTATTCTTCAATAAGTCAGATTGGATACATTATTATTGGATTAATCATTGGTGACTTAAAGGGATATACTAGTATGACAATTTATGTTTTTTTCTATATTTTTATGAACTTAGGGACATTTGCTAGTATTATACTATTTAGTTTACGTACAGGAACAGATAATATTCGTGATTATGCAGGTTTGTATATAAAAGATCCTTTGTTAAGTTTTTCATTAACATTATGCTTATTATCGTTAGGAGGTCTTCCTCCTTTAACTGGTTTTTTTGGTAAATTATATTTATTTTGGTGTGGATGGCAATCAGGTTTTTATTTATTAGTTTTTATTGGATTAATTACAAGTGTAATTTCACTTTACTATTATTTAAAAATAATTAAACTAATTTTAAAGAAAAAAAATAATGAAATGAATCCGTATATACAAGCTTATATTATTGCATCACCTACTTTTTTTTCAAAAAATCCTGTTGAATTTGTTATGATTTTTTGTGCATTAGGATCTACTTTTTTAGGAATTGTTATTAATCCTATTTTTTATTTTTTTCAAGATAATTTATCTTTAAGTGTTTTTTTTATTAATTAACGAAAATTTCTTTTTATTTAGAATTTAATATTAAATTCTAAATAAAAAGAAAAAAAAATAACTTTAACCGTTTTTATAAAAAAAAAAAAAAAAAATATATATATATATATATATATATATATATATATATATTATATAATTTAATATAATTTATTAATTTTAATAAAATTAATTATTATAGCCTTGATGGTGAAATGGTAGACACGCGAGATTCAAAATTTCGTGCTTACAGCATGGAGGTTCGAGTCCTCTTCAAGGCAATAAAAACAAAATTATTTAGTGAAATTTTTTAGATAAATATTTTTTATGTTATACTATTCTATTGATAGTAAAAAAATTTATATGATTAAAACATAGATTTTTTATGAACATTGATTAAATTGTACATTAAATTTTGAATTCAAAATTTAACCAAAATTATATATGACTGTTAAAAAAAACAGATTCATAATTTTATCAGATGATATTTTTAATATTTTTAAATAACCCTTAAAATAATATAATTATGGAAGTTAATATTTTAGCATTTATTGCTACGGCTTTGTTTATTTTAATTCCAACTGCTTTTTTACTTATTCTTTATGTACAAACAGCTAGTCAAAACAGTTAAATTTTGAAAAATTTATTCTTAAAAAATTGATATTATTTTAATATTTTTTAAAAGAAGAAAAAAATAGAAATACAAATATATTTCTATTTTTTTCTTCTTTTTTTTTGATTGCTATTACAATGATTTAATAATTAAATAACAAATGAATCATATGGAGCTAGGACCTAGTACAATACTAGGCGTGGGATTAATTATAGTAGGTATACTTTTATATGCCCTTAAAATAAGGGAACCTTATGTTTCTAGAGGTGTGATTTTAAATGTACATAAAGAATTTTTCAACATATTTATAAAATATAATTAATATGAAACTTGAAAATTTTTCAAAAACTTGGAAAAACTTTATTTTGAAGTTTAATAAAATCTATGGTTAAAATATTTCAACATTTTTATGTTATTTCGAAAATATAATTTTTAAATAGAAAATAAATTTAAATTAAAGTAGATTTTTGTTAAATTTTTTTTTTCTCTAGAAAAAAAAAAAAAAAATAACAACGAAATTTAATATGAACCTAAAGATCTTTTTTTCAAACAGTACAAAAAATGTAAATTTTTTTAATTATATATATTTGATATTTTTTTGTTAATTATTAAAAAAGACAATCCAAAAAATAAAAAAAAACGACTTGGATTTAGAGGAAAAACCATATTTTATGGTTTTTATTTAAGCCATACAGAGTTGAAAATATCATATATGGTTTTCAAGGGGGGAAAGAGTTATTATAAATCTAAAACCTATCCTAATATTATGATTTTTTTTTCTCATCTATTGGGTTATTATGTGGAGGAATTCTTTTTTTTCAAGGTTGGCGCTTAGATCCTATTCTTTTATTATCTCAAATTTTATTAAGTGGAACAACTATTTTTTTTATTGCAGAAAGTATCTATTTAAGAAAAAATATCAATTATCTAAAAGAGAAAAAAAAATATATAAAATTAAAAAAAAAATATATATATAAATACATTTATGAAAATTTAAAACTAAAAAAAAAGTGGGATGAATTAAAATATACCAAACACATTTTTTATAAAAAAAAAAAGCATTGAATTGAGAAAATTCAATGCTTTAAACAAAAAAGTTATATTTATAAACCACTTCGTCCCCATACAACAAGTGAAAGAGAAAAAGTAAAAATAACCATTAAGGCAGCCCAAGCTATATTAATAATATCCATTGAAAAAATCCTTTATTTTGGTTTTGATAAATTAAAAAGAAATAATATATATATATATATATATATTATAATATATATATATATATATATATTACGCATTGCATTTTTTTTCTTTTTTTGCTAATTAAAAAAAAAAAAAATTAACTTGATTTTTTCTTTTTTTTGGTTTAATCTTATATTTGGGTTGTCTAGAATATAATAAATCTAAAAATATTTAAATTTTATTAGGCTATAATATCATAGAGCAGTACAATTTGTTTTTAGAAATGACATATTATAGACAATCCACAATTTCTATATTTTGTTAATAAAGCGACACCCAGATTTGAACTGGGGATAAAGGATTTGCAGTCCTCTGCCTTACCACTTGGCCATGTCGCCTTTCTTTTAATTAATTCTATAATACAACGTATTATTTTAAATTTCAAGGCATATTTTCTATTTTTCGTGATAAAAGAAAATTTAAAATTTCTTTTTTATTAATAATAATTAAAAAAATACACTCCAATAACAATTTAGAGGAAAATATGGAGATTTTTGTGCTCCCTGAATTTGGTAAAATACAATTCGAAGGATTTAATCGTTTTATAAATAAAGGTTTGAGTGAAGAACTTAGTAATTTTCCAATAATTGAAGATATAGATAAAGAATTCGAGTTTCAAATATTTGGTGAACAATATCAATTAGCAGAACCATTATTAACAGAAAGAGATGCTGTCTATCAATCTATTACATATTCATCCGATATTTACGTACCAGCTCAATTAACAACCAAAAAAAAAAGAAAAATACAAAAACAAATAGTGTTTCTTGGAAGTATTCCTTTAATGAATTCTCAGGGCACTTTTGTTGTTAATGGAGTTTCCAGAGTTATAATTAATCAAATTTTACGAAGTCCTGGAATTTATTATAATTCAGAAATAGATCATAATGGAATTCCAATATATACTGGAACATTAATTTCAAATTGGGGAGGAAGACTAAAATTAGAAATTGATGGAAAAACAAGAATATGGGCACGTATAAGTAAAAAAAGAAAAATTTCAATTTTAGTTTTATTATTAGCTATGGATTTAAATTTACAAAATATTTTAGATAGTCTTTATTACCCTAAAATTTTTTTAGAGTCTATAAAAAAAAAAACAAAAAAAGACTATCCTAATTCAACAGAAGATGCTATAGTGGAACTTTATAAAAACTTATATTGTATAGGTGGAGATCTTTTTTTTTCTGAATCTATACGGAAAGAATTACAAAAAAAATTTTTTCAACAACGATGTGAATTAGGCAAAATCGGACGGTTAAATTTAAATAAAAAATTAAATCTTAATGTACCTGAAAACGAAATTTTTTTATTACCACAAGATATTTTAGCAGCTATCGATTATTTAATTAAATTAAAATTTGGAATAGGTACAGTTGATGATATAGATCATTTAAAAAATCGACGCGTTTGTTCCGTAGCCGATTTATTACAAGATCAATTAAAATTAGCATTAAATCGTTTAGAAAATTCAGTTCGACAAATTTTACGAGGAGCAACAAAAAGAAAAAGGTTACCAACCCCAAAAAGTTTAGTAACTTCAACTCCATTAATAATGACTTTTAAAGAATTTTTTGGTTCACATCCGTTATCTCAATTTTTGGATCAAACAAACCCGTTAACTGAAATAGTCCATAAACGACGATTAAGTTCTTTAGGACCCGGAGGATTAACCAGACGAACTGCAAGTTTTCAAGTACGTGATATTCACTCTAGTCATTATGGAAGAATTTGTCCTATAGAAACATCTGAAGGAATGAATGCTGGACTTATAGCTTCATTGGCTATTCATGCAAAAATAAGTAGTTTAGGTTGTTTAGAAAGTCCATTTTATAAAATATCTAAAGTTTCTAATTTAGAAAAAATGATTAACTTATCTGCTGCTGAAGATGAATATTATCGGATAGCTACTGGAAACTGTTTAGCATTGGATCAAAACAGTCAAGAAGAACAAATAACTCCTGCTCGCTATCGACAAGATTTTGTAGCTATTGCGTGGGAACAAGTTCACCTTCGAAGTATTTTTCCTTTACAATATTTTTCTGTCGGGGCATCTCTTATTCCTTTTCTTGAACATAATGATGCAAATAGAGCTTTAATGGGCTCAAATATGCAACGTCAAGCAGTTCCACTTTTAAAACCTGAAAAATGTATTGTAGGAACAGGTATAGAAAGTCAAACAGCTTTAGATTCCGGAAGTGTAACTGTTTCATTATATGGAGGAAAAATAGAATATATTGATGGTAATAAAATTACTTTATCTTTAAAAAAAAAAAAAATTGATAAAAATTTAATAGTATATCAACGTTCTAATAATAGTACATGTATACATCAAAAAGCTCAAGTAAAAAAACAAAAATATATAAAAAAAGGGCAAATTTTAGCAGATGGATCTGCTACGTCAAATGGAGAATTAGCTTTAGGTAAAAATATTTTAGTAGCTTATATGCCTTGGGAAGGTTACAATTTTGAAGATGCAATTTTAATTAACGAACGTCTAATTTATGAAGATATTTATACTTCAATTCATATTGAAAGGTATGAAATTGAAGCACGTGTCACAAGCCAAGGTCCTGAAAAATTTACTAAAGAAATACCCCATTTAGATAATTACTTACTTCGTCATTTAGATCAAAATGGTATTGTATTTACAGGTTCATGGGTTGAAACAGGAGATGTTTTAGTGGGAAAATTAACACCTCAAGAAACAGAAGAAACTTTACGTGCTCCAGAAGGAAAATTATTACAAGCTATTTTTGGAATTCAAGTAGCAACTTCAAAAGAAACTTGTCTTAAAGTACCTCCAGGAGGAAGAGGCCGAGTTATTGATATTCGATTAATTTCTCAAGAAGACATTTCTACTAATGTAGCAGAAATTATTCATATTTATATTTTACAAAAACGTAAAATTCAAATAGGTGATAAAGTTGCTGGAAGACATGGAAATAAAGGTATTATTTCAAAAATATTACCAAGACAAGATATGCCTTTTTTACAAGATGGGACACCTATAGATATGATATTAAGTCCTTTAGGCGTACCTTCAAGAATGAATGTAGGACAAATTTTTGAATGTTTGTTAGGATTAGCAGGAAGTTTTCTTAAAAAAAATTATAGAATAATTCCTTTTGATGAACGATATGAAAGAGAAGCCTCAAGAAAATTAGTATTTTCTGAACTTTATAAAGCAAGTAAAAAAACAACAAATCCATGGTTATTTGAACCAGATAATCCTGGTAAAAGTCGTTTAATCGATGGAAGGACAGGGGAAATTTTTGAACAACCTATTACTATAGGAAAAGCTTATATGTTAAAATTAATCCATCAAGTCGATGATAAAATTCATGCTCGTTCTAGTGGTCCATATGCACTAGTTACACAACAACCACTTCGAGGAAGATCTAGAAGAGGAGGCCAAAGAGTTGGTGAAATGGAAGTATGGGCTTTAGAAGGATTTGGTGTAGCTTATATTTTACAAGAAATGCTAACTATCAAATCTGACCATATTCGAGCTCGTTATGAAGTTCTCGGCGCTATTGTTACTGGAGAACCGATTCCTAAACCGAATACTCCTCCAGAATCCTTTAAATTACTTGTAAGGGAATTACGATCTTTAGCTTTAGAAATAAATCATACAATTATATGTGAAAAAGATTTGAAATTAAAATTAAAAGAAATTTAAAAGTTAAGACTAATTTGAAATTTTTATCCTATGACTTATCAAAAAAAACATCAACATCTTCAAATTGAATTAGCTTCACCTGAACAAATTCGTACTTGGGCAGAAAGAGTATTACCTAATGGTGAAATTGTTGGTCAAGTAACAAAACCTTATACGTTACATTACAAAACACATAAACCTGAAAAAGATGGTTTATTTTGCGAAAAAATTTTTGGACCGATTAAAAGTGGAGTTTGTGCGTGTGGAAAATATCAAGGTTTTGAAAATAAAAAAGAAAATATCAAATTTTGTGAACAATGCGGAGTAGAGTTTATTGAATCTCGAATTCGAAGATATCGAATGGGATATATTAAATTAGCATGTTCTGTAACTCATGTTTGGTATTTAAAACGTCTTCCCAGTTATATTGCTAATCTTTTGGCTAAACCTCTTAAAGAATTAGAAAGTCTAGTTTACTGCGATGTGTGACTTGATTCTATTTATTTTGATTTTCACAGAAAAAAAAACTGTTATTTTAACTTATTTTTAATAAAATACCTCAAAATTTGACATTACTTAAATAAAAATATGAAATGAAGCTCAAAAAAAACAACAATTATAATATTATTTTTGTATTTGTTTAGAGGATTTAATCTAGGGTTCTATAAAAAAAAATAATTTGCTATTTAGATTTCGTAAAAAAAAATAATAAATTTTTTTTTAATGGTAAATTTAAAGTAAATTCATCGCAAATGTACTAAAAAAAAAAACCATCGAAATAGAGCAAAAACCTAAAGGATACCAAAATCAAAATAGAGACAAGAAAAACCTTTATTAAATAAGAAAAAAAAATATATATATAAATATAAACAAAGATTTTTAATTTTTAAAGGAATGAGACAACTCAATAATAAAAAAATTTACTTAAAATATGACTTGAGTCCCGAGTAGCTATTTTTTGATTAAAACATTTTAACTATATAAATAGAAAAAGCGAAAATTTTTAACTTGAAAATTTTACTATTTGAGCCGGATGACGGAAAACTTTCATGTCCGATTCTTAGGGGGGGAATTCTAAAAATAACCTATCCCAATCTCTTTCTTGCTAGACCTATAACTAAAAAACCCACTTTATTAAAATTACAAGGTTTATTTAAATACGAAGATCAATCTTGGAAAGATATATTTCCTCGCTTTTTTTCTCCTAGAGGATTTGATGTTTTTCAAAATAGAGAAATAGCAACCGGAGGGGATGCTATTCAAAAACAATTAATGAATTTAAATTTACAAAATCTAATAAATCGCGCACACTTAGAATGGAAAGAGTTTGCTGAACAAAAATCAACAGGAAATGAATGGGAAGATAGAAAAATTCAACGACGAAAAGATCTTTTAGTCAGACGTATAAAACTAGCTAAGCATTTTATCCAAACAAATATAAAACCAGAATGGATGGTTTTATCATTATTACCAGTACTTCCGCCAGAATTACGCCCAATGATCGAGTTAGGAGAAGGCGAATTAATAACATCGGATTTAAATGAACTTTATAGAAGAGTTATTTATAGAAATAATACTCTTCTTGATTTTTTAGCACGAAGTGGTTCTACTCCAGGAGGTTTAGTTGTTTGTCAAAAACGATTAGTTCAAGAAGCTGTTGATGCACTTATTGATAATGGTATTCGAGGACAACCTATGAAAGATAGTCATAATAGACCTTACAAATCTTTTTCTGATTTAATAGAAGGAAAAGAAGGAAGATTTAGGGAAAATCTACTTGGAAAAAGGGTTGATTATTCAGGTAGATCTGTTATTGTAGTAGGTCCTTTTCTCCCATTACATCAATGTGGTTTACCTCGAGAAATGGCAATAGAGCTTTTTCAAGCATTTGTTATTCGCGGACTTATTGGACAAAATTTTGCACCTAATCTTAGAGCAGCCAAAACTATGATTCAAAATAAAGAACCAATTATTTGGAAAGTACTTCAAGAAGTTATGCAAGGACATCCTATTTTATTAAATAGAGCACCAACATTACATAGATTAGGAATACAGGCATTTCAACCAATTTTAGTAACTGGAAGAGCTATTCACTTACATCCTTTAGTTTGTGGTGGTTTTAATGCTGATTTTGATGGAGATCAAATGGCTGTTCACGTACCTTTATCTTTAGAAGCTCAAGCTGAAGCTCGTTTACTTATGCTTTCTCATAAAAATTTATTGTCCCCAGCTACAGGAGAACCTATTTCTGTACCAAGTCAAGATATGCTTCTTGGACTCTATATGTTAACAATTGAGAATAATCAAGGTATATATGGAAATAAATATAATCCATCCAAAAAATATAATAATAAGAAAAATTTTTATCAAATACCTTATTTTTCTAGCTATGATAATATTTTTCGAGCTCTTCAACAAAAACAGATTTATTTACATAGTTCATTATGGCTTCGATGGCAAATAAATTTACGAATAATCACTTTACTAAGTCGAGAAGGACCTATTGAAATTCAATATAAACCCTTTGGAAGTAATTTTCAAATTTATGAACATTACCAACTTAGAAAAAATAAAAATCAAGAAATTGTTAGTACTTATATTTGTACAACAGCAGGACGCATTCTTTTTAATCAACAAATTGAAGAAGCTATACAAGGTACTTATAAAGCATCTATAAAACAAAAAACATTTATGCAAAAAATTGAAAAAAAAAAATCCTTTTTTTTCTAGGAAAAAAAGAAGCCATTAAATTCAATGGTTTAAATTCATCATTAATTTATGTTTATAAACACAAGAGGTTTTTCTTATGGCAGAACCAGTCAATTTGATATTTTATAATAAAGTTATGGATAGAACTGCCATAAAACAACTTATAAGTAGATTAATAGCACATTTTGGAATTACGTATACAACACATATTTTAGATCAATTAAAAACATTAGGATTTCAACAAGCTACTTTTGGAGCTATTTCATTGGGTATTGATGATCTTTTAACAGCACCTTCAAAAGGTTGGCTTATTGAAGATGCAGAACAATATGGTAATCTTTCAGAAAAATATCATAATTATGGAAGTCTACATGCAGTAGAAAAATTACGTCAACTAATAGAAACATGGTATGCTACCAGTGAATATTTAAAGCAAGAAATGAATCCTAATTTTAGAATGACGGATCCGTTAAATCCAGTTCATATGATGTCTTTTTCAGGAGCTCGAGGCAGTACTTCTCAAGTTCATCAATTAGTAGGTATGAGAGGATTAATGTCAGACCCTCAAGGTCAAATTATTGATTTACCAATTCAAAGCAATTTTAGAGAAGGGTTATCTTTAACAGAATATATAATTTCCTGTTACGGAGCTCGGAAAGGAGTTGTAGATACTGCTGTACGTACCTCCGATGCAGGATATCTGACGCGAAGACTTGTTGAAGTAGTTCAACATATTGTTGTACGAAAAGTTGATTGTGGTACTCTTTATGGTGTAATTTTAAGCAATTTATCAGAAAAAAAAAATAAAATTCAACAAAAATTAATTGGTCGTGTAGTCGCAGAAAATCTATATGTAAATAACAGATGTGTTGTTCCACGGAATCAAGATATCGGTGCGATTTTAGCAAATCAATTAATTAATTTAAAAACAAAACAAATATGTATACGATCTCCGTTAACTTGTAAAAGTATGAGTTGGATTTGCCAATTATGCTACGGTTGGAGTCTTAGTCATGGAAATTTAATCGAAATGGGCGAAGCTGTAGGAATTGTTGCAGGTCAATCCATAGGAGAACCTGGAACTCAATTAACTTTACGAACATTTCATACTGGTGGAGTATTTACAGGGGATATTGCAGAACATGTACGAACTCCCTTTAATGGAATTATTCAATTTAATGAAAATTTTGTATATCCAACACGAACAAGACATGGACATCCTGCTTGGATGTGTCACACTAATTTGTTTTTAATAATTAAAAGTCAAAATAAAATACATAATTTAACTATTCCACCAAAAAGTTTATTATTAATTCAAAATAATCAATATGTGGAATCAAAACAAGTTATTGCGGAAATTCGTGCAAAAACCTCACCTTTTAAAGAAAAAGTTAAAAAATATATTTATTCTAATTTAGAAGGTGAAATGCATTGGAGTACTAAAGTTCGTCATGTTTCTGAATATATACATAGTAATATTCACCTTATACTTAAGACTTCTCATATATGGGTGTTATCAGGAAGATTAAATAATAAAAATAATGAATTATCTGTTTTATTTTATAAAAATCAAGATAAAATTGATTTTCAAATTTATATTACAAAAGAAAAATCACTTTTTTCTTTTTTAGAAAATAAAAATGAATTAAATCTTTTTCTTTTTCATTTTTTTCTTTTTAAAAAAAATAAAATTTTTTTTAAAAGAAATTTAATTAATAATAGATTAAATTACATTAATAATTCAAAAAATTCTAATTTAATTTTACAAGAATATACTATACAAAAAAAGAAAAATTTTTTTTTTTTAAAAAGAAAAAAATTAACTTGTCCATTTCTTCTTAAAATACCAGAAAATGGTTTTTTAAAAAATAATGATATTTTTGCTATTTTAGATGACCCTAAATATAAATTAAAAAAGTCAGGAATTATTAAATACGGAAATATTAAAGTTGATTTAATTAATAAAAATAATCGTTTCGAAGATCCAAAAACCAAATTATTTAGACCAAGATATCCAATTGTTAAAGAAGGCAATTTTTTTTTAATTCCTGAAGAAGTACATCTTTTAACTCAATCTTTATCCTCTATTTTTATAAAAAATAATAAATTTATTCAAGCAGGTACACCTATTACTTTTAATATAAATAATAATATTAATGGACTAGTCAAAATAAAAAAAAAAGGAAATAATAATTATGAAGTCAAAATACTACCTGGAACTATATATTATCCAAATGAAACATATAAAATTTCAAAACAAATAAGTATTTTAATACCACCAGGAAAAAAACTTTTTAACGAATTTGAATCAAAAAACTGGACATATCTTCAATGGATTATGCCTTCTAAAGAAAAGCCGTTTGTTTTAATACGACCAGCTATTGAATATAAAATATTGAATAAACTAAATAAATCAACTCTTTTTAATTTGTTAAAAAAAAACAAAAAATTAGAAATTAAAACTATCAATTATTTTCTTTATGAAGATGACGAACAAATTCAAATAATAAATGAAAAAAATATTCAATTAATTCAAACTTGTCTAATAGTACATTGGAAAAAAAAAGATTTTTTAAAAAAAGCTAATGTTTCTTTTCTAAAAATAAAAACGAAAAACAATTTTAGAAATTTTATTCAAATAAATTTAACAGAATATTGTTTTTTAGAAAAAAAAAAAGAAGAAAAAAGTTTAAATAATGTTTTAAAAAAAAATTGTTATGATAATTTTGGTTCAATTTCAAAAACTCAGTTAAAAAATAAACAGCAAGGTATTATTCGAATTTTATTTAATAAAAATAATGAAATTAAATCTTTTATTATTTTATCTCCATCAGATTTAGTTAAAACATTTAAATTGAATAAATCAACAAAAAACATTTTAACAAAAACAAATACTTCTTTTACTCAATTTTTTGAATTTAAGAAAAATTTTCAAAACTTAAAAATTTTGAATAAAAAAAAAAGATTGAATTTAACAAAAAAAAATTCTTCTATAGAACTTCTTTTATTTGAAAAATTGGGATTTTTAGGTAGTTTACATAATATTGTTACAAATTTTTTTAGTTCGTTTTATTTTATAAATTATACTACATTAATATCAAATAAATATTCTATTATTAATCAATTTCAACAAATTTCTAAAAACCCAACGTGGTATTTAATAGATGAGTCTAAAAAAATGAATAAATTGATTTTAGGAAAAAATAGAAATATTAATTTATTTAATTGGTGTTTTCCTTTATTTTCTTTATTAAAAAAAAGAATTAATTTTCAAATTATAAAGCTTGGACAATTCCTTTTTGAAAATTGTTTTATATCTAAATATAAAACAAATTTTCCATCTGGGCAAATTATAAGTATAAATACTAACTATTTTATTATTAGATTAGCTAAACCTTATTTGGCCACTGGGGGAGCTACTATTCATAATAATTATGGTGAATTTATTAAAGAAGGAGACACTTTAATAACACTTATATATGAAAGATTAAAATCTGGCGATATAATTCAAGGTCTTCCTAAAGTTGAACAATTACTAGAAGCACGTCCAATAAATTCAGTTTCTATTAATTTAGAAAATGGATTTGAAGATTGGAATACTGATATGATTAAATTTCTTGGTAATCTTTGGGGCTTTTTTTTAAGTACAAAAATTAGTATGGAACAAGCACAAATAAGTCTGGTTGACCAAATTCAAAAAGTATATCAGTCTCAAGGAGTACAAATCTCAAATAAACATATAGAAATAATTGTACGTCAAATGACTTCTAAAGTTGTAACTTTGGAAGATGGAATGACTAATGTTTTTTTACCTGGAGAACTTATTGAATGTTCGAGAGTACAAAGAATGAATCGTACTTTAGAAGAAGCAATTCCTTATAAACCTATATTATTAGGAATAACCAAAGCTTCCTTAAACACTCAAAGTTTTATTTCTGAAGCTAGTTTTCAAGAAACTACACGAGTTTTAGCAAAAGCTGCTTTAAAAGGTCGAATTGATTGGTTAAAAGGTTTAAAAGAAAATGTTATTCTTGGTGGAATAGTTCCCGCAGGAACAGGATCACAAGAAGTTATTTGGCAAATTACTTTAGAAAAAAAAAAAGAAATATTAAAAAAAAAAAAAAAAGAATTTTTGACTAAAAAAATAGAAAATGTGTTTTTCTATCAAAACAAATTTTCTATTTTTCCCAATACAGAAATTATTCATAATGTATTAAAAGAATCAATTTCTAAAAAAAGAATCAATTTATAAAAATAAAAAAAAATAATAAAAAAAAAATGAAACAAAAATCTTGGAATATTCATTTAGAAGAAATGATGGAAGCAGGTGTTCATTTTGGTCATCAAGCTCGAAAATGGAATCCAAAAATGGCACCTTATATTTTTACAGAAAGAAAAGGTATTCATATTATAAATCTTACTCAAACAGCTCGATTTTTATCTGAAGCTTGTGATTTAGTCGCAAATGCATCAAGTAAAGGAAAACAATTTTTAATAGTAGGAACAAAATATCAAGCAGCTGATTTAATTGAGTCATCTGCTTTAAAAGCTAGATGTCATTATGTAAACCAAAAATGGCTTGGGGGTATGTTAACTAATTGGTCAACTATAGAAACCCGTCTTCAAAAATTTCAAGATTTAGAAAAAAAAAAAAAAACAGGAACACTAAATCGCCTTCCTAAAAAAGAAGCAGCAAATTTAAAAAGACAATTAGATCATTTACAAAAGTATTTAGGTGGTATTAAATATATGACAAGTTTACCTGACATTGTTATTATTATTGATCAACAAAAAGAATTTACAGCTATTAAAGAATGCATTACTTTAGGAATTCCTACAATTTGTTTAGTTGATACAGATTGTGACCCAGATATGACAGACATACCAATTCCTGCTAATGATGATGCTAGAGCTTCAATTAGATGGATTTTAAACAAATTAACATTAGCAATTTGTGAAGGACGTTATAATTCAATAAAAAATTAATAATTAAAAGAAACTTAAAAAATGATTACTACTTTCTAATAAAAAAATAGATTAAAATAATAACAAATCTTTTTTTGTTATTATTGTACTTAATTCTTGTACAAAAAAATTATTTGTTAGGATTTTTATTTTATTTTTAGAAGGAGTAATATGCATTATATTGCAAAAATAGCCAACACTTTTAATTATTTTTACGAAATATCAAATGTCGAAGTAGGTCAACATTTTTATTGGCAATTAGGTAGTTTTCAAGTTCATGCGCAAGTACTTATAACTTCATGGATTGTAATTGCTATTTTATTAACTTTGGCTATTTTAGCCACTCGAAATTTACAAACAATTCCAATGAGTGGTCAAAATTTCGTAGAATATGTTTTAGAATTTATTCGTGATTTAACTAGAACACAAATAGGAGAAGAAGAATATCGTCCTTGGGTTCCTTTTATCGGAACTATGTTTTTATTCATTTTTGTATCCAATTGGTCAGGTGCTCTTTTTCCTTGGCGAGTTTTTGAATTACCAAACGGCGAACTTGCTGCACCAACAAATGATATTAATACTACTGTTGCATTAGCTTTACTTACATCTGTAGCATATTTTTATGCAGGTCTTCATAAAAAAGGATTAAGTTATTTTGGTAAATATATTCAACCAACACCAGTGCTTTTACCAATAAATATTTTAGAAGATTTTACTAAACCTTTATCACTAAGTTTTCGACTTTTTGGTAATATTTTAGCTGATGAATTAGTTGTTGCTGTACTTATTTCTTTAGTACCTTTAGTAATTCCTATACCTATGATGTTTTTAGGACTATTTACTAGTGCTATTCAAGCTCTAATTTTTGCTACACTTGCAGCAGCTTATATAGGAGAATCTATGGAAGGTCATCATTAATTACTTTTCTTTATAAATGAAAACAATTATATTAAAAAAAATTTATATAATATGATTGTTTTCATTTCATTTTGAATTTTATAATATAGAGTTAGATATTTTAAATAAATATATATATATATATAAATTTTTTTATTATATATTTTAATATTTTTATTTTTTTATAAATATTTATTTACTAAATAAAAATTTTTTGCTGGTATTTGGATATTGCATTTTTTTTTAGTTTCTTATCTTATTTGAATTTTTATAAAAAAATTAGTGATACTATCACTTTGAAAAAGAGACACTTTGAGTTATTAATTGCTTTAAAAATAAAAGATTTTTAGAAAAATTTTAGTAAGCAACAAAATAGATTTTTAATAAAATCTTTTTTGCAAATTTAGTTGAAGGAGATTATAATGAACCCCTTGATTTCTGCTGCTTCTGTTATTGCTGCTGGATTAGCTGTAGGCCTAGCTTCTATTGGACCTGGAATTGGGCAAGGCACTGCAGCAGGTCAAGCTGTAGAAGGTATTGCAAGACAACCTGAAGCGGAAGGTAAAATTCGAGGTACTTTACTTTTAAGTTTAGCTTTTATGGAAGCTTTAACTATTTATGGATTAGTTGTAGCTTTAGCACTTTTATTTGCAAATCCTTTTGTTTAATAATTTAATTTTATTATTTCAAATTTCAAATCTAATTTCTTTAAAGAAATTAGATTTGAAATTTGAAATAATAAAAATCAAAAAAGTAAAGTCTTTATTTATATATATATAAATTCAAATCACAAAAATTCCGCAAGTTTTAAAATGAAAAAAAAGGTGTTGAGTAAACAAAAAACTCCACAAAATTCAATAACATAATAATGAAAAAAAGAGGACAGTATGGAAAATGCAACTGATTTTGTTATTTCCTCAAAACTTTGGACTATAGCTGGAAATTTTGGATTAAATACAAATTTGTTAGAAACAAATTTAATCAATTTAGGTGTAGTAATTGGGTTGTTAGTTTATTTTGGAAAGGGAGTGTGTGCGGGTTGAATATTTAAATACAAAATTGGAATTATCCAATAATACTTAAATAAAAAAAGTATATAATCCTAACGAATAACTTTTGGTTAAAAAGCTCAAAAGAACAATAGCATTTCGTAAAATCAAAAACTAAAAATTGATAAGGGAAAATAAGAAAAATGGTTAAAGCTAAACTGCTTGAAGTCTAAGCACAGTTGGGATTTTCTTTATCCCACCATGAGTAAAAAAAACATGGTTGAAGATTTTTTTGATATATAACACTCATATCAATTAAAATTATAGAATTGAATAAATATATAATTTATTCATTTTTGAGAATCTTCTTTTAATCTTAAAATTTTTTTAATTTTTTTTTAGTGCTGAATTGACGACCTATTTACAATTTATCATTTATAAAAAACAATCTTGCTGACAATTTTTAAAATTTTTGTCAAAAGAATCATCAACAATTATTTTACGTAAAAAAACGAAAATAAATAAAGAAGATAAGTTCAGTTAAAAAATAATTAAAAGTTTACTTATAAAAAAACTGAATAAGAAAGCCGGATGAATTGAAAAATTCATGTTCGGTTTGGGAAGAGATTATAAAAAAATATAGAAATAATCTACTTTCATTAAGTAATTTATTAAATAATCGTAAACAGACTATTCTAAATACTATTCAAGATGCGGAAGAACGATATAATGAAGCTACTGATAAGCTTAATCAAGCTCGAACTCGTTTGCAACAAGCCAAAGTAAAAGCAGATGATATTCGAATAAATGGTTTATCTCAAATGGAAAAAGAAAAACAAGATTTAATTAATGCGGCTGATGAAGATTCTAAACGATTAGAAGATTCTAAAAACGCTACAATTCGTTTTGAAAAACAAAGAGCTATTGAGCAAGTTCGACAACAAGTTTCTCGTTTGGCATTAGAACGAGCTTTAGAAACATTAAAAAGTCGTTTAAACAGTGAATTACATTTACGTATGATTGATTATCATATTGGCCTACTTAGAGCCATGGAAAGTACAATTGAGTAACTTTCATCAGTTTTATTTTTTTTTTATTAATTAAAAAAAGCTAATGGTAAATATTCGACCTGATGAAATTAGCAGTATTATCCGTAAACAAATCGCAGAATATACTCAAGAAGTTAAAATTGTAAATATTGGAACGGTACTTCAAGTAGGAGATGGTATTGCACGTATTTATGGTCTTGATAAAGTTATGGCAGGTGAATTAGTCGAATTTGAAGATGGTACGGTAGGAATTGCTTTAAATTTAGAATCAGATAATGTTGGTGCTGTTTTAATGGGTGATGGATTAACTATACAAGAAGGTAGTTCTGTAAAAGCAACAGGCAAAATAGCTCAAATACCTGTTAGTGATGCTTATTTAGGCCGTGTTGTAAATGCACTAGCTCAACCTATTGATGGAAAAGGGCAAATACCGGCGTCTGAATTTAGACTAATTGAATCTCCAGCTCCAGGTATTATATCTAGACGTTCTGTTTATGAACCTATGCAAACAGGACTTATTGCTATTGATTCTATGATTCCTATTGGACGTGGTCAACGAGAGTTAATTATTGGAGATCGACAAACAGGAAAAACAGCTGTAGCTATTGATACTATTTTAAATCAAAAGGGTCAAAATGTTATATGTGTTTATGTAGCTATTGGTCAAAAAGCCTCTTCTGTTGCTCAAGTAGTTAATAGTTTAGAAGAACGTGGTGCATTAGAATATACAATTGTAGTTGCTGAAGCTGCAAATTCTCCTGCTACATTGCAATATCTTGCTCCTTATACTGGAGCTGCTTTAGCAGAATACTTTATGTATCGTAAACAGCATACTCTTATTATTTATGATGATCTTTCTAAACAAGCTCAAGCTTATAGACAAATGTCTCTTTTATTAAGAAGACCACCAGGTCGAGAAGCTTATCCTGGAGATGTTTTTTACTTACATTCACGTCTTTTAGAAAGAGCAGCTAAATTAAGTTCTAACTTAGGTGAAGGTAGTATGACTGCTTTACCTATTGTTGAAACTCAAGCTGGTGATGTTTCAGCTTATATTCCAACAAATGTTATTTCTATTACAGATGGACAAATCTTTTTATCAGCGGACTTATTTAATGCAGGAATTCGTCCAGCAATTAATGTAGGTATTTCTGTATCAAGAGTTGGTTCTGCTGCACAAATTAAAGCTATGAAACAAGTAGCTGGTAAATTAAAATTAGAATTAGCTCAATTTGCAGAGTTAGAAGCTTTTGCCCAATTTGCTTCTGATCTTGATAAAGCTACTCAAAATCAATTAGCAAGAGGTCAAAGATTACGTGAATTACTTAAACAATCTCAATCTGCACCTCTTAGTGTAGAAGAACAAATTGCTACTATTTATACTGGCGTTAATGGTTATTTAGATGTTTTAGAAACAGCACAAGTTAAAAAATTTTTAATTCAATTACGTGAATATTTAGTAACTAATAAACCACAATTTGCGGAAATTATTCGTTCTACTAAAGTTTTTACGGAACAAGCAGAAAATCTTTTAAAAGAAGCGATTACAGAACATATCGAACTTTTCTTAATTCAAGAAGAAAAATAAAAAAGTAACGAAATTTCTATTTCAATTTAAAATAAATTAATGAATACATTCATTAATTTATTTTAGCAAATTACGTCCAATAGGATTCGAACCTATACTGGAGGTTTAGAAAACCTCTGTCCTATCCTTTAGACGATGGACGCTAACAAAAAAAAAAAGAATTTGAAATGAAAAACCTACAAAAAAAAGGATTTAATCCTTTTTTTTGTAGGTTTTTCATTTCAAATTCTTTTTTTTAGAATAAAAAGCGGGTAGCGGGAATCGAACCCGCATCATTAGCTTGGAAGGCTAAGGGTTATAGTCGACACTTTTTTTAATCAAATGCCTCTAATTCAAAACCGAACGTGAAAGTTTTCTTTCATTCGGCTCCTTTATCAAAAAATTGAAGTAATTCAAAAAACATATATTTTTTGAATTACTTCAATTTTTTGATAACATCTATGTCAGTTTTTTTTTTTACATTTAAATGCAAAAATACTTTATTAGATGATCCTTTTAGAAAGATAAAAAAAAGAGATTGAAAATATGAAAATAAAAACTTTCTAATTACTTCGTCCTTTATTTCTATTTCTATTTAATCTTTAGGAAAATTTTTTTCACCAAATTATTTTTTTTTAATGTTAATAACTTTAGCAAACTAAAGTTATTTAAAGAATAACTATTTTTGCATCAAAATTTTTAGTTTTTATAATTGAAGATTTAGTTATGATGAAAAAATTTGTTTTTGATTTCTATCCATAGATTTTAGCAAATCAAAAAATGAAATTTTTTGAATATTCCGCTCTTTATTTAATAAAGAGAAAAAAAGGAATAATGCTTTTATTAATATTACATTAATATTAATTAATTAAAAATTGACTAAGAAATAAAGTGATCAAAAAAAAATTAAATTATGATCCTTTAACCTTTTTTTTTACGAATCACACTTTTACCACTAAACTATACCCGCTATATAATTATTATTATATTCTATAATATAGGATATTTTTTCTATTATTTCATTCCATCCCCGGAATGATATTTTTTGTAAAATCCATATTATGTCCGGAGATGAAAAATCAAAAAAATTACAAATTACCTTTACGAGCTGCTAATAAAGCAATAACTAATGGCCCTGATGCAACTATTAAAGCCAGAACAGTAAGCTGTGCAATAACTTCAAAATTCATTCTGGTTTAACCTCTCTTTTTTTTACAATTCAAAATTTTTTACAAAAAGTTTTTTTATTGAGTTAAAATAACAATAAAAAAATCTATAGCGATAATAAACTGAGATCAGTACAATAATAACAAGATGTTATTTTTAATTCAAAATTATATATTAACCAAAAAAATATATATATTAATTTGAATTAATAGCTAATTGTATTATATATATTTTTTTTATTTTTTTATTATTAAGGAGAAAAAATAATGACTTCAATTTCAGATAGTCAAATTATTGTAATTCTTTTAAGTGTGTTTATAGTGAGTATTTTAGGTTTAAGATTAGGAAAAGAGTTATATCAATAAATAAATAAATTACATTATTATATCAATAAACAATAAATAAATTAAATTATTAAAAATTCAATATTTTAAAAAGCCTAGCCAGTAATTTAATATTGGCTAGGTTTTTTATTTTATTAAGAATATTGAAATAATAATCATTTTGTTAATGTAGTATTCATAAGAATTTCAGAATATATTTTATATACTTGTATATATACTTTATATATATTAAATATATATAGAGTAAAAGTATATGAAAAAATTATTATATATATATACAATATATATATATATATAGAATACATTATCAATAATTGAATAAAAAAATGAATAAAAAAAAGCTTTAAATTTTAAATAAAGATTGAAATAAATATTCTTATTATAGTATAATCAAAATATATATATATAATGATATATATATATATATATATATCATTATATATATTTTTTTTTTGTTTTTTTTTTCAAAAACAAGTAAATTTTTATATTTGGAGAGATGGCCGAGTGGACGAAAGCGGCGGATTGCTAATCCGTTGTACAAACTTTTTGTACCGAGGGTTCGAATCCCTCTCTCTCCGTTGAAAAATTTAATTTTTTATTCTTTACGTCCAGGATTACGTCCTGGATCATTAGATAAAAACCCAAAAACAAAAAGAGAAACAAAAAAGATAACCACTGTATAAACAAACAGCTTAAGAGTAAGCATGACATAATCTCCAAGATTCTTACTAGAATATAGAATAGAATAAATTTTAAATTTTACAAATTTTTTTTATTGAATTTTCATGGAGAAAAAGAGATTTGAACTCTTGGTAACCTAATTACTTAAGTTAAAGTAATTTCAAAAATTATGACAATTAATTACTTTATAATTTCTCTTATACGTTAAACAAAGTTTTTTTGAAAATAAATTAAAAAAAAAATGAAGTTTTATATAATATAAAGCGGATGTTCAAAATATATATATAAACATCCGCTTTATAAACTGAAATTATAAAAAAAATTGAAAATTATAATTTATCGAAAACTTACAGAAGCTTGCCACACAAAAGCCAAAAGAAAAAAGAACAGAGGTATAATCGGCATTACATCTACAATTGGATCAAAAATTGCATAAGCTTCAGGTAATTTAGCAAAACTGATACCATTTAAATAAAACGCATTTTCTAAATAAATATTAAACATAACTAAATTTTTAGTTCTCCAATAAATATTATTACAAAAGTGAAATAGAAGATAAAAAAACTTAATATAAATAGCATAAACTCTTAGGTACATCTTACTACAAGTTCTTTTAGCTTTAAAGAGGTTATTATTTTTTTATTTTTAATAAATAGATTGACAAAAAGATAAAAAATCTGATTGATTAGAATCAAATAGATATGGGGCGTGGCCAAGTGGTAAGGCTGCAGGTTTTGGTCCTGTTATTCGGAGGTTCGAATCCTTCCGTCCCAGATTTTTTTCTTTTCTAAAAATTACTAAAAATAATCTATTATATTGTATTTTTTATTTATATTATGACAATAAGATAAATATAGCAAGGGATTTTTCTATGTTATAAAATATAAAAATAGATTATTGAAAATAAAGAGATTTTAATTTATGAAATTAGCTTATTGGATGTATGCTGGTCCTGCTCATATTGGAACTCTCCGAGTAGCTAGTTCTTTTAAAAATGTACATGCTATTATGCATGCTCCTTTAGGAGATGATTATTTTAATGTTATGCGTTCTATGTTAGAACGAGAAAGAGATTTTACTCCTGTAACTGCTAGTATTGTAGATCGTCACGTATTAGCTCGCGGATCTCAAGAAAAAGTAGTTGATAATATTACTCGAAAAGATAAACAAGAACGACCAGATTTAATTGTATTAACTCCTACTTGTACTTCTAGTATTTTACAAGAAGATTTACAAAATTTTGTAGATAGAGCTTCTATGAGTTCTGATTCTGATGTAATTCTTGCAGATGTAAATCATTATCGAGTTAATGAACTTCAAGCTGCTGATCGAACATTAGAACAAGTAGTACGTTATTATTTAGAGAAAGCTCGTAGACAAGGAAATTTAAATATATCTTTAACAGATAAACCGTCAGCAAATATTATTGGTATATTTACATTAGGCTTTCATAATCAACATGATTGTCGTGAATTAAAACGTTTATTACAAGATTTAGGAATTATTATTAATCAAATAATTCCTGAAGGAGGTTTTGTAGAAAATCTTCAAGAATTGCCAAAAGCTTGGTTTAATTTAATACCTTATCGTGAAGTCGGTTTAATGACAGCTTTATATTTAGAAAAAGAATTTGGAATGCCGTATATATCGACAACCCCTATGGGAGTTGTAGATATAGCTAATTGTATTCGACAAATACAAAAGCAAATAAATATATGGTCTCCTATTTTACTAGGAAAAAAATTTGATTTTGAACCTTATATTGACGAACAAACTAGATTTATTTCTCAAGCTGCTTGGTTTTCAAGATCTATAGATTGTCAAAATCTAACAGGAAAAAAAGCAGTTGTTTTTGGTGATGCAACACATGCTGCTTCAATTACAAAAATTCTTGCTTGTGAAATGGGAATTCGTATTAGTTGTACTGGAACTTATTGTAAACATGATGAAGAATGGTTTAGAGAACAAGTTCAAAATTTTTGCGATGAAATACTTATCACTGATGATCATACAGAAGTAGGTGACATGATTGCTCGTGTTGAACCTTCTGCTATTTTTGGTACTCAAATGGAACGTCATATTGGTAAACGTCTTGATATTCCCTGTGGAGTAATTTCTTCACCAGTTCATATTCAAAATTTTCCTTTAGGTTATCGACCTTTTCTAGGTTATGAAGGTACTAATCAAATAGCAGATTTAGTTTATAATTCTTTTACTTTAGGAATGGAAGACCATCTTTTAGAAATTTTTGGTGGTCATGATACTAAAGAAGTTATTACTAAATCTTTATCTACAGATACAGATTTAACTTGGAATTCTGAAAGTCAATTAGAGTTAAATAAAATACCAGGATTTGTTAGAGGAAAAATAAAGCGAAACACTGAAAAATTTGCAAGAAAAAATAACATTACAAAAATAACTGTCGAAGTTATGTATGCGGCTAAAGAACATTTAAGTGCATAAAATTTTTTGAAGTCTAAGTTTTAGAGAATAATTCCTTTTTTTATTTGCAAGTTTTTTCTATATTTTCTTTCTTTACTTTAAAAAAATTAAATGAAATTTTAAAGTACGTTTCTTTATTCAAAAAGAAAAATCATTATTGAAATAAATTTTCTTTTTGAATAAAGAAATTATAAAAAAATAAAATTTAAGGAGATTTTTATGAATCAATTTTTTTGTTTTGTACAATTGTTTTTTTATTATCCATTTTTTTTCTTTTTTTTATATATTTATTTAGTTTTTTTTATTCCAAAAACAAACAATATAAATTTTTTGAATATTCTTTCTTTTTTCAAATTGATAAAAACTAAAAAAAATAAATAAATAAAAATTTTTTAATTATTTTGAATTTTAATTCAAAACTTAATGTAATGTGTGTTTTTTTTTGCTAAATAAATTTTCTATTGAAAATAGAATTGACAAAACTAATTCACATACATATAATTGTTGTGTTAATGTTTTTTATTTTTTGAAATTCAATTTTTATTTTAGGGTTGCTAACTCAATGGTAGAGTACTCGGCTTTTAAGTGCGACTTGGATTTTTACACATTTAGATGAAATAGAAAATTCATCCATACCGTTGACAAGGTTTATAAAACTACGACTAATCTTAAAAGGAAACTTTACAGAAAAAATAGCATGTCGTTTATTTTTTTCATTTCTTTTTTTATGAAATTGAAATGTAATGAAAATTTTGATAAGTCAATTAAAGTTAATGGATAAAGCTGAATTGCTTAAATCATAGGTAAAAGAAGAACCAGTTTCTGTTTCAATTTTTTGAAATATTCTCTTTATTTATTTAAAAAGTTGTTAAAAGATTTTTAAACAGTCAATATATGAGAAAAAATATGAGAAAAATTCCTATTAATTTTTTTTTAATTTTTTACCAAAAATGAATCCTAAATACTTTCAAAAATGTGTCTGAAAATGACCAGTATGCTGATTAATATAAAATTATTATTTATTAAGTCAGGAGAACAATCAATTCAAAAAAGTATTTAAAAAATCATATTTTTTTGTTTAAAAGATTGTATTATGTATTTATTCTTTTTATAGTTATAGTTAAAAAATAATGAAATGAAAACTATAGTCAAAGTTTTGTCTACTATTGAAAAAAAAAAAAGTTGTCCGACTAAACAATTTATATATATATTCTTTTTTCAAGAAAATCTTTACGGAATTGCATACAATCAGTTTATAACTAAAACAAATTATAAAAATTTTTTTGTTGGTTTAAAAATTAATTTTAATTTTTTAAAAATAAAACGACTGATACAAAAACTACGTCAATTTGATTTATTATTTATTTTTTCTAAAAAAAATAATGTTGCAAATATAAAAGAAGTTATAGTTATTATTTTTGATTTTCTTTTTTTACTTCAATCAAAAAAAGCTTTAAAAAAAAAAATGAATACTTATCAATCTATTCATTCTATATTTTCTTTTATGGAACATAGAATTGATAACTCAACTAATTTTTTAGATATTACAATACCTTATTTTTTTCACCCAGAAATTTTAATTCGAATTTTTCGTCGACATATTAAAGATATTCCATTTTTGCATTTTTTACGAATTCTTCTTCATAAAAATCAATTTTTTAATATTTTAAATATAGAAACTTTTTTTCATTTGAAAAAAAATCATTTTTTTTCTTTTTTATGGAATTTTTTTATTTACGAATTTGAATATCTTTTAAATAATATATGGGAAAAATTTTATAAATTTGAATCAGTAGTTTTTTTTCATTTTATTGATGAAACAAATTCTATTAAAAAAATAAACCATATATTAAAAACAGCAAAAAAATCAATTGAAAACAATATTGTAAAAGTAAAAAAAATAAGTTCAATTCATTATATACGATATCAAAATAATTTCATTATTACTTTAAATGACAAAAATATTTTAATTTTGGAAAATTGGAAAGATTTTTTTCTTCTTTTTTGGCAAAAATATTTTAATATTTGGTTTAAACCTTCTAGAATTTTCATTACAAACTTATCTAAAAACTCATTTTTTTTTTTAGGATATAGGTTTCGTCTTCGAAATCAAGTTTTTATAATTCAAATTCAAATAAGAAATTATTTTACAAATATTAATTTAATTAAATTAGAATTTTGTAATATTATTCCAATTATACCTTTAATTAGATTTTTAACTAAAGAAAAATTTTGTGATGTTTTAGGACATCCACTTTGTAAATTATCTTGGACAACATTACCAGATAATGAAATTTTTGAACGATTTGATCAAATAATAAAAAATATTTTTAGTTATTATAGTGGATGTTTTAATAAAAAAGGTTTATATCAATTACAATATATTTTTCGATTTTCTTGTGCTAAAACTTTAGCATGTAAACATAAAAGTACAATACGTACTGTTTGGAAAAAATATGGTTCAAATTTTTTAAGAAGCTCTATATTTTTTAAAAAAACAAAATTAATTTCTTTAAATTTTTGGCAAATAAATCCTTACAAAAAGAATTTTTGGTATTTTAATATTATTCAAGTAAATTATTTAGCACATTTATTACAAAAATTAAAATTATCAAAAGAATAAAAAAACATAGAGAAAGCCGTATGCAGTCAAAATTGCAAGTACGGTTTGGGAAGAGATGATTTCTTTTTTTTTATATTATTCATCTACTTCATCCGACGAGTTCCGGGTTCGAGCCCCGGGCAACCCATCCTTTTAATTGAATAAAATTTATTGATTTTTTTTAATATTTAGTTGACATAATCATATATAATATGTAATAATATAAATTAACAAGTTTAAATATTTGGGAAACTCTTAATTACTTTAAAAACCAAGTTTTACTATGACAGCTACTTTAGAAAGACGCGAAAGCGCAAGCATTTGGGGTCGCTTCTGCGATTGGGTTACTAGCACTGAAAACCGTCTATACATTGGATGGTTTGGTGTATTGATGATTCCTACTTTATTAACAGCAACTTCAGTATTCATTATTGCTTTTATTGCAGCTCCTCCTGTAGATATTGACGGTATCCGTGAACCTGTATCTGGTTCTCTCCTTTACGGAAATAACATCATTTCTGGTGCTATTATCCCTACTTCTGCAGCTATCGGTTTACATTTCTACCCTATTTGGGAAGCTGCTTCTGTTGATGAATGGTTATACAACGGTGGTCCTTACGAACTTATCGTTCTTCATTTCTTACTTGGTGTAGCTTGCTACATGGGTCGTGAATGGGAACTTAGTTTCCGTTTAGGTATGCGTCCTTGGATTGCTGTTGCATATTCAGCTCCTGTTGCTGCTGCTACTGCAGTTTTCTTGATCTACCCTATTGGTCAAGGAAGTTTCTCTGACGGTATGCCTTTAGGTATCTCTGGTACTTTCAATTTCATGATCGTATTCCAAGCTGAACACAACATCCTTATGCATCCATTCCATATGTTGGGTGTAGCTGGTGTATTCGGCGGTTCTCTATTTAGTGCTATGCATGGTTCTTTGGTAACTTCTAGTTTAATCCGAGAAACTACTGAGAATGAGTCTGCTAACGCAGGTTACAAGTTTGGTCAAGAAGAAGAAACTTACAACATTGTAGCTGCTCATGGTTACTTTGGTAGATTAATCTTCCAATACGCTAGCTTTAACAACTCTCGTTCTTTACACTTCTTCTTGGCTGCTTGGCCTGTTGTAGGTATTTGGTTTACTGCTTTAGGTATCAGCACTATGGCTTTCAACTTAAATGGTTTTAACTTTAACCAATCTGTAGTTGACAGTCAAGGTCGTGTAATTAACACTTGGGCTGATATTATCAACCGTGCTAACCTTGGTATGGAAGTTATGCATGAACGTAACGCTCACAACTTCCCTCTAGACTTAGCTGCTGTTGAAGCTCCTGCTGTAAACGGTTAATATCCTTAAAAGGCTTAAAAAAGAATAAATATTTTTTATTATTTTAGTCATAAAATTAAAAACTAAAAATTTTTAAAAAAGGAAAAAACTAAAAAAGAATGACCTTTGAGACTTGAAATCTCAAAGGTCATTCTTTTTGTTCTAAAAAGCAAAAAGGCATACTTTGAGACTTAAAATCTTAGAAATTGAGACTTAAAATTTGATAAATTGAGACTTGAAATCTTAAAGGTCATTCTTTTTTTTCTAGAAAGTAAAAAGGCATATTTTGAAACTTGAAATCTTAAAAGTCATTACTTTTTTTTTCTAGAAAGCAAAAGGGCGGACGTAGCCAAGTGGATTAAGGCAGTGGATTGTGGATCCTCTACGCGCGGGTTCAATTCCCGTCGTTCGCCCAATAAACAATTTATTTTTCATTTTTTGAGTTTTTTTTGAGTTGACGTAAGCTTTTGTTTATGTCATTATAATGAAGATGATATAAAATATTCTTTATTTTCTTTTGAATCATTTGCATAAAAATATTTTTATGTAAATGATTCAAAAGAAAATAAAGAATATGAAATACAATTTTATTTATATATTGTGTTTTTTTAGATAGGTCAAAAAATATATAAATAAATTATTTTAAATTTAAAAAGTATTTAATAAAAATATAATAAAAATAGATTTATTAATATTTATTAGTAAATTCTTATGTAACTGTTGTAAAAAAATGAAAAAAAAATTACAAAAAAAAAAATCTTTATATAAAAATTTATATTTAGATAAAATACAAAAAACTAAAAGTTTACAAAAAGCATGGACACAATGGAGTTTAATCAGATTATTAATTGCACTTTTTTTTCATAAAGGGTATCTTATCAATTTATTTGATTTTCAAATTCTGATTTCATTACTTTTTCGTGATTTACAGAATTCAAAAAAAAAAAAAACTTTTTTACTTAATACTTTAGTTTTTTTTACATTACCTTTTTTTTTTTATATATTAAATAATAAAACTATTATTGAACAAAATAATTTTGATTTAATAAAAATTCAAAAACAAAATTCTTATAAAAAAAGTGATAGAAGTATATGTAAGAATAACTTTTTGAGTAAAAAATTTGATATTTTTTTACATAATTTTTTTTCTTTTGAAAAAGAAAAAAAAGGGTATAAAACTTCATTAAAATTAAATAACATTTGTTATGTTGTAAAAAAAAAAGAAAAATTAAACCTACATTCATGGAAATTTTTAGTTTTAGAACAAATAAAATCTAATTGGAAAATATCTGAAGAATCTTTGTCTAAAATAAAAGTTTTATTAGCAAAAAAAAATATAGACGATTTAAAGCATTTTTTTGAATTTTATATTAATCATAAACTGCATCAAAATAATAATTGGGAATACTATTTTTATTCAATTTTTTTAAACGAATTAAAAAAAAATAAATTGAGTTATCAATTTAATTCCAATAGTATTGGTTTTGAAGTTTTTTTTGCTTTTTGTGAGAAAATTTTATTTGAAGTTGAATTTTTACCTAAAAAAAAAAATGAAAATTTACAAATAAAACTAATTTATTTAGAAAAGTTTTCATTTTTAGATATGTTTTGCACGAAAGTATTTAAAAATTTGCAAAATTTTGATCAATCAGATAAAAAACTCGTTGAATCTTTTTTTTTTCTAAAAAATAAAGGAAAATTTTATTTTCATAATTATATTGAATTTGTTATTTGGCAATCATATAAAAATAATTATTTGGATTTTAAGCAAAACAATTTATTAAAAGATTTTAACGAAGTTAATAAATTAAAGAATTTTGAAATTCTTTTTAATTTAGAAGATTTTTATTCATATTATATATATAAATTTTCTAAATATATTTTATATGAAGGAAAAAAATCTAAGAAAATAATAACTAAATCTTATTCAAATCAAATTTTTTATAACCAATTTAATTTGAATACTTATTTTTATTTTAATTCAAATAATTTTTTGTTTGATTGGATAAAAAAAAATTTTTATATCAATAATAAACCTTTTCTGAAATCATTAATAAATTACTCAAGTATTTCAAATCAGTCTATTTTATTTTCAAAACAAAAAAATAACAATTTTTTTAATAAAAATTTAGTAAAAAAAAATAGTAAATATGTTATAACTAATATTTTTTCAAAAGAAAAGAAAATACGAGAAAATAATTTTTCAAAATCAATTTGTTACGCTTTTTTTGATATATTGTTAATAAATGAAATTGATAATCAATTTTCTTTAATAAAATTTTCATCAAATAATATAAAAAACAAAAAATTAAAAAAAATTTCATTAAAGAAATTTAAAAACTCTGATAGTTTTAGACTTAAAATTTTACGGAAAACAAGAAATTATTCAAAAAAAAATTTGTTAAATTATTCTTTTTTATTAAATCCTGTATACGAAATAATTCAACAAGACACTTATTTTAAGAAAAAAAAAATTTTTGTTTTGAAAAGAATAAACAAATTATTTTCAAAATGTGTTAATATTTTATCTTTTCTGTTTTACAAATATAAAAAATTAAATATTTTTTTTAAGTTTGTTAGTTTAAAAAAAACTTTAAAAAAGAAAAATGAAACATTTAATGTATCTATTAAATTTTTAAATAAAGTTTATAAAAAAAATTTAATAGAAAATACTGAATATAAAATTCAAAGTCAATTTTTACAAAATATCACAAAATTAAACAAAAAAAGAAATAATAATAAATTATTAGACACTAATTTTTTTATTATATTAAAAAAAATGAAATATAAATTTCAATTAAGTGAAAATAAAAAAATTAGAAGTTTTTATAATTTAATTCAAAAATTAACTAACTTATTGAATAAATCTTATTTCCAAAATAACGATTTTATAAAAAAAAACTTAATTAATACAAATTTAATAACTTGGAAAAAAGTTGCAAATATTTTATTTATTTCGAATATTGAATATACTAAATTAAATTTTAATACAAAAAATATTAAATTATTTTATTTTTCAAAAAAAATTATTTTAGAAACTTTTTTGAAAAATAAAACATGTTGTAATATCATTACAATATATTTTTATAATTTTAAAAAATTTCAATTGAATTTTAAAGAAAATAAAACTATTTTAAATTGTTTTACTCTTTTTTTTAAGTCTAGTAATAAAAATTTTAACAAAATAAAATTTTATAAAACTCCTTATTTTCTTAATGAAAATTTAACAACTACCTTTTGTTTTAATGATAAAGACTTTAATGCTTTTGTTCGAGAATTATTTAGTTATGAAATAAATAATGAATTTCTACTGAATTTTTTAAAAAAATCTTTTTATTATAAAATATATAAAAATAAGGAAATTTTATTTAATCCTATAAAAACTAAGCAGTTATTACAAAGTTTAAAAAAAAAAAAAAATTTAACTTTTGTAGATTTTTTACAAAATGCTCAATTAAATTATAATAATCAATTTATTTTTCATTTAGAAAAAAAGAATTCTAAAGATTTCATTTTATTATATTTACGATTATTAACTTTTTTTTTTAATAAAAATAAAAAAAGTTACTTATCTATTAACGACATAAACTTTTTTAAAGAAAAAAAAAATAATAATATATTTATTCAATCTAAATTATCAAATGTTTTATTAGTAAATAATTCATATAAAATTTTTGATAAAACAAAAAATTTGTTTTTTTCTAATTTTATTAAATTCAAAAATTCTTTTATTCCTACTAAATTATATAATTTTTCAAATATTATCAGTTTTCCTTTTTTTAAAGAAAAAAACATTGAAATTTTTTTCAATAATCAATATGTTTTTGAAAAAAATTCATTAAAAAAAAAAGATTTAAAACTTTTAATTCAAAAAACATTACAGGCAAATATAAATAATATTTATATTAAACCTTATTATAAAATAGTATTTTTTCAATTATTAAACAATTTAAATAATAACAATTACAAAACCTTGAAGTGGATTAGTCAATTTATTTTTTATTCAAAAAAATTAAACTATAAATTTTATAACAAAATAGAAAAAAAAAATAATAATACAATTTTTTTCTATAAAAAAAAGAAGATAAAGACCATCAATTTTTTTGAAAAGAATAATTTTTTTCAAATTTATAATTCATGGTTTTTTACATTGGAATGGTGGGAATATAACACATATATATTATTACAAATTCTTCAAGAAGGTTTTTTTCAAGTTAAAGATTTTTTTGAATATTTAACAAATAAAAATAATAAAATCATAGTAAAAATTTTGAATTCTAAAAAAATTGATTTTAGAATCCTATCTTTTAATAATTCAAAATTGAAATGGAATTTACGTTTTTTTAATGAAATTAACTATAAAAAAAATTATTTATTAAATTTTGTATGGTGTGATTTTATTTTCATAAATTATTGTAATAATTTACATTGGTTTATTTTTAGTTTAGTTGGATTTATTTTTTTATATTATCAAAAAAGTTTTTCTATTTTTATAGGTTCTGATTTTTTTCATTTATGGAAAAATTTTCAAATAATTCAATATTTAACAGACACTTCGCGAAGTGTTTACTTTACGAAATTAATTCGTCGCAATAAAACATCGTTAAATAAAACAGAAAATTTATTAACTTATTTTTTTCAAAATTTAACACATTATATTACAAATATTCAATTTTATTTATTAACAAAAAAAAATTTAAAAAAATGGTTAATTAATAATAAAAGTTTAGATTTGTCTCGTAGAGAACGTAAATTATTAGTTCAATCTTTAATTACATATCACAAAATTAAAAAATATGGATTAGAATCTAATTCTAATGAACAATTTTTTAATTCTGATTTTGGTTATCAAATTACCAATCAACAAGGAGTTTTATATTTTCAATACTTAGCTGAATTTTTTAAAAAAAATTTAATTAATAACCCATTGGATTTAGCAAATAAATGGATTGTTTTTTCTTTTTGGCAGAAAATTTTTTTTTCAAAAATATTATGGCAAAGAAAAAATTTTGAATTAAACTTTCAAAACATACCAGTTCCATTGCAATTTGGATTATCTTATTCAAAAGGAATTTTATTAATAGGTCCAATAGAAACTGGAAGATCTTACTTAATTAAAAATTTAGCAGCAGAATCTTACGTCCCTTTATTCAAAATTTCTATAAATAAACTTTTATATAATAAACCTGATGTTATAACAGAAAGTTGGATGAATATTTTAATTGAAAGTTTACGTAGGCTAAATCTTACTTTAGATTTTGCAAAAAAAATGTCACCCTGTATAATATGGATTCAAAATGTTCATCAATTAAATGTAAATCGTTTAACTCAAAACGTTGAATCGGATCCAACATTTTTACTTGGTATTTTATTAAAATATTTTCAGACAGATTTGAGTCAAACAAAAAAAAAACACAATATAATTATTATTGGGTCAACTCATCTCCCTAAAAAAGTAGATCCGGCTTTAATTTCTCCAAACAGATTAGATAAAATAATTAATGTTCGATTATTTAATATATCTCAAAGAAAAAAACAATTTCCTCTTCTGTTAAAAAGAAAAAAATTTCAATTAAAAAAAAATTTGTTTTTTTTTAATGAGTTTGGTTCACGAACAATGGGTTATAATTTACGAGATTTAGCAGCATTGACAAATGAAGTTTTATTAATAAGTATTACAAAAAATAAATCATTTATTGACAGTAATACTTTAAAATTTGCTTTTCATAGACAAATTTTTGGTTTAACTTATACAAATAATAAGCTAAATTTTGAAAAAATATTTAAAATAGTTATTTATAAAATAGGAAAAACTATTATACAAAATATTTTAATTAAAAATTGTAGTATAAATCTTTTAAATATTGGTAATGTTTTATGGAAAAAAAATTTTTATTATTTATCTAAATGGTATTTAGAACCATCTATTGATGAATCAATTATCAAAGAATTAACAATTTTAACTCATGTTTTAGGGTGTTTAGCTGGAACAGCTGCTCGAGATTCTTGGGTTTTATTAGAAAAAAAAGAACAAAAATCACTTCCTATTGATAAATTAGTTGAAAATGATTTTACTTTAACATTTAGTATTTTAGAAAGTTTTTTTTCTGAATTTCCATGGTTAGAAATATGTCAAAATAATTTTGTTAATTATAAAAAAAATAAAATTATTCAATTTCCAACAAAAAACTCGTTAAATATTATGCAAAATGGAATTTTTGCCATAGTAAATAAAAAATTTCTTTATACTCAAAATGATTTACAACATAAATTATCAGTTTTTCATCAAATAAATTGTAATAAAAAAGAAATTTATGAATTTAAAAACACTTCTTGGTCACCTAGATTTTGGCGCTTGAGTTTTTTTCGAAGTCATTTATTTGATTGGATTAAAAGACCGAATGATTTTGAATTTTCTTACAAATTTGGATTTTCAAAAAAAAAAGAATATTTTTTTTCCGGTAATTTACAAAAAAAAAATAATTATGGACAATTTATAGAAAAGAAAAAAAAAGAACAACTTCTTTATGAAAGAATTTTACCGAGAATACGAAGAAGAAATGTACAAGAATTAGAATCTCAATTTGAAGAAATATTATTAGAAGAACAATTTGAAATTTTAGGATTTTTTCAATTATCAACCCAATTTCCAATGGAATATCAATTATATAATAAACCTAGATTATTTATTGGAAAACGAATTCTTTGGGATCCAATAGGTTTATTTTCTCAAATTCGTCATTCTGTTTTTTCACGTCGAGAATTTTTTGTAGATGAAGAAATGTTGAGAAGGCTTTATGTAACTTATGGGGCCCGAAGAGAAAGAGAAAGATCCCGTTCAAGTCAAAAAATTAAACAATTTTTTCTTTGTCGTGGATATAATAAAGATTTAATTAGTAAATTATCTATTCGATGGTGGAATCAATTACCTATTAATGAAAAACAAAATATTGAGACATTAAAACGTATTGAACATATTGGTATTCAATTAAAACGTCCTCAAATTTTTACTCCTGTTTATTTATACCAACGTTGGTTAATTGAAAACTCTCCAGAAAAGTTTTTTCGCTTTGAATTATTAAATCATCGACAAAAATGGCTTAAAGTCAATAGTTTCTTATTAAATGATTCTTTTATTTATACAACACTTTTAGAAAGCTACGAATATTTATTACATTTTTTTATGGCTAATCAAAAATTATTAAAACAAATGACAAAAATTTTATTAAAAAAAGGTTGGCTTTTTGAAAATGAAATAGAAAATATTATTCATCAAACAAAACGATAAACAACTCTATTTTTTTTCATTTTAATCTGGATATGAACCAGATTAAAATGAAAAAAAATAGAAAAAGAAATTTATTAATTATTATATTTTTTTTAATCGGGATTGACGGGGCTCGAACCCGCAACTTCCGTCTTGACAGGGCGGTACTCTAACCAATTGAACTACAATCCCATTACATAAAAAATTTTAATGTTATATTAAACGTCGATATAAATGTATATATAATAATTTTTGTCATTTTTCTTATTAAGCAATAAATAATTTTTTTTCATTTTCTTTCTATAGTTAATTGTGGGTCGAGCTGGATTTGAACCAGCGTAGGCATTGCCAGCGGATTTACAGTCCGTCCCCATTAACCACTCGAGCATCGACCCAGATAGAAATTTTTTTCTACCTGAAAAAGAAAGTGCAAAATATTTCTCAATTAGTTGAAGGACTTTTTTATTACCCCCAGGGGAATTCGAATCCCCGTCGCCTCCTTGAAAGAGAGATGTCCTAGGCCACTAGACGATGGGGGCTTTATCCCTTAATCTTATCTTACTCAATATATGATTTACTGTCAATAGTTTTTTTAGAATAAAATTTTATTCTAAAAAAATTAGAAATTTATACCAAATTAAATATTATTAATTTTTATTTTTTTGTTATAAACATATTTAAATTAAAAACATATATCAAATTGAAATAAAACATTTTTTATATAAATATTGGTCAAAATCGTTTGAAGATAGGAGTAAGCCATATGAGTATTTTGATTTATAAAGTCTCTAAATCATTAGGTAGTTTAAAAATTTTAGATCGAGTTAGTTTGTATGTACCTAAATTTTCTTTAATAGCACTTTTAGGTCCTTCTGGATCAGGAAAATCTAGTTTATTACGAATCATTGCAGGTCTTGACAACTGTGATTATGGAAACATCTGGTTACATGGTATAGATATGACCAATGTTTCTACACAATATAGACGAATGAGTTTTGTTTTTCAACATTATGGACTTTTTAAACATATGACGGTTTATGAAAATATTTCATTTGGACTTCGATTACGAGGATTTTCTTCTCAAAAAATAACAAATAAGGTTAATGATTTATTAAATTGTTTACGAATTACAGATATTTCTTTTGAATATCCGGCCCAACTTTCAGGGGGGCAGAAACAACGTGTTGCTCTTGCAAGAAGTTTAGCAATTCAACCGGATTTTCTTTTATTAGATGAACCTTTTGGTGCATTAGATGGAGAATTACGAAGACATTTAAGTAAATGGTTGAAACGTTATTTGCAAGATAACAAAATTACAACAATTATGGTTACTCATGACCAAAAAGAAGCAATTTCAATGGCTGATGAAATAGTTATTTTAAAAAAAGGCCGTTTGTTACAGCAAGGGAAACCCAAAAATTTGTATGATCAACCCATTAATTTTTTTGTTGGTAGTTTTTTAGGATTACTTATAGAAATTCCAAAGTTAAATGAATCAATTACTTTAAAAAATATACCATCAAAAACTCCAAAAAATTTAAAAAAATTTGCTTTTGATCCTATCTGGGTTAAAATATTTGCTAATCGATCAATAAACAAATATCGATTTTTTTTAAGACCTTATGAATTTTGTATAAAATCTGAAATTGATTTAGAAGCAACACCAGTTCAAATTAAAACAATAATTTATAAAAGAACTTTTGTTCAGCTCGAGCTTTTTGTAACTTCTTTTTTATGGAATTTAACAATTCCAATAGGTTATCAGTCTTTTCAAAATTTGCACATTCAATCTTTTATGCAAATACTTTATATAAAACCTAGACTTCAAGTTTTTTTACGAGCGTATCCTATATTAACAAACTTAAAAAATGTTAATAATTAATTTTTTTTGCTTATCTTACTTAATCTTATTATAATTTATTTCTTTTTTTTCTTTTTATATAATTATATATAGAAATTCCTACTTTTTTAGTAAGTAGAAAAAATACTAAATTGATATGTTATATATTATTGTCAACTTAGTTTTTTTTAATTAAGTTGACAATTTTGGCTTTTTTGTTACACAATATATTGTATTATTATTATAAAAAGAAAAAACTCTTTTTTTTTCTTATTGCCCTTTTAACTCAGTGGTAGAGTAACGCCATGGTAGGGCGTAAGTCATCGGTTCAAATCTGATAAGGGGCTTTTTTTTTTACAAAAAATCATTGAATTTTTTGTAAAAATGAAAAAATTTGTAACTTTCAACTTTCTTTTTACTATGATAAAATAAATTAGTAAATTTTGAAAGTTAATAGGTTTTATTTTATACAATATAAAAAAACTATTAGATAATGAAATTAAAATAAAAGAGACATAAAAAAATTATTACAGAGAAAAGAAAAGTTTACCTACTTTTTAATTTCAATTGATTTTCTCAAATTAGAATTTTATAAAATCAATTGAAATTAAAAGGGATTATAAAAAATTAGGTACTTAAAAATGGTTGAAGTAACTTAATAGGAGAATCGTTATGACTATAGCCATTGGAAAGTCTTCCAAAGAACCAAAAGGTTTATTTGATAGTATGGATGACTGGCTAAGGAGAGACCGTTTTGTATTTGTAGGTTGGTCTGGCCTATTACTTTTTCCTTGTGCATATTTTGCTTTGGGTGGGTGGTTTACAGGTACAACCTTTGTAACTTCATGGTATACTCATGGATTGGCTAGTTCTTATTTAGAAGGTTGTAATTTTTTAACTGCCGCTGTTTCTACCCCAGCAAATAGTTTAGCTCATTCTTTACTATTATTATGGGGACCTGAAGCACAAGGTGATTTTACTCGTTGGTGTCAATTAGGTGGTTTATGGACTTTCGTAGCTCTTCATGGTGCATTTGGTTTAATAGGCTTTATGTTACGACAATTTGAACTTGCTCGATCTGTTCAATTACGTCCTTATAACGCAATTGCGTTTTCTGGCCCTATTGCTGTTTTTGTATCTGTTTTCCTTATTTATCCTTTAGGCCAATCAGGTTGGTTTTTTGCACCTAGTTTTGGTGTAGCTGCAATTTTTAGATTTATTCTTTTTTTTCAAGGTTTTCATAACTGGACTTTAAACCCATTCCATATGATGGGTGTTGCTGGTGTTTTAGGTGCTGCTCTTTTATGTGCAATTCATGGTGCTACTGTTGAAAATACTTTATTCGAAGATGGTGATGGTGCAAACACATTTCGTGCTTTTAACCCAACTCAATCTGAAGAAACATATTCTATGGTTACTGCGAATCGTTTTTGGTCTCAAATTTTTGGTGTTGCTTTTTCTAACAAACGTTGGTTACATTTTTTTATGTTATTTGTCCCAGTAACTGGATTATGGATGAGTGCTATTGGGGTTGTAGGTTTAGCTTTAAATTTACGTGCTTATGATTTTGTTTCCCAAGAAATTCGTGCAGCAGAAGATCCAGAATTTGAAACTTTTTATACAAAAAATATTTTATTGAATGAAGGTATTAGAGCTTGGATGGCAGCTCAAGATCAGCCTCATGAAAATCTTGTATTCCCAGAGGAGGTTCTACCACGTGGAAATGCGCTTTAATGGAACTTTAGCTTTAGGTGGTCGTGATCAAGAAACCACAGGTTTTGCTTGGTGGGCAGGTAATGCTAGACTTATTAATTTATCTGGAAAGTTACTTGGAGCCCATGTAGCTCATGCTGGGTTAATCGTTTTTTGGGCTGGAGCAATGAATTTGTTTGAAGTTGCTCATTTTGTACCAGAAAAACCTATGTATGAACAAGGATTAATACTACTTCCTCATTTAGCTACTTTAGGTTGGGGAGTAGGACCTGGTGGAGAAATTATAGATACTTTTCCATATTTTGTATCTGGGGTCCTTCATTTAATATCTTCTGCAGTATTAGGTTTTGGTGGTATTTATCATGCACTTATTGGACCAGAAACATTAGAAGAATCTTTTCCTTTTTTTGGTTATGTTTGGAAAGATAAAAATAAAATGACTACTATTTTGGGTATTCATTTAATTTTATTAGGCGCTGGTGCTTTTCTTTTAGTTTTTAAAGCTTTATATTTTGGAGGTATCTATGATACATGGGCTCCGGGTGGTGGAGATGTAAGAAAAATTACGAATTTAACCCTTAGTCCAAGTGTCATATTTGGTTATTTGCTTAAATCACCTTTTGGTGGAGAAGGTTGGATTGTTAGTGTAGATAATTTAGAAGATATCATTGGCGGACATGTATGGTTAGGTTCTATTTGTATTTTTGGTGGAATATGGCATATATTAACCAAACCTTTTGCATGGGCTCGTCGTGCTTTGGTATGGTCTGGAGAAGCATACTTATCTTATAGCTTAGGTGCTATTGCTGTTTTTGGTTTTATTGCCTGTTGTTTTGTTTGGTTTAATAATACAGCTTATCCTAGTGAATTTTATGGGCCTACTGGTCCAGAAGCTTCTCAAGCTCAAGCTTTTACTTTTTTAGTTAGAGATCAACGTCTTGGAGCTAATGTAGGTTCAGCTCAAGGACCAACTGGTTTAGGAAAATATATTATGCGTTCGCCTACTGGAGAAATTATTTTTGGTGGAGAAACAATGCGTTTTTGGGATCTTCGTGCTCCATGGTTAGAACCATTACGAGGTCCAAATGGTTTAGATCTAAGTAAATTAAAAAAAGATATACAACCTTGGCAAGAACGACGCTCCGCGGAATATATGACTCATGCTCCGCTAGGATCATTAAATTCTGTAGGTGGAGTAGCAACAGAAATTAATGCAGTAAATTATGTTTCTCCTAGAAGTTGGTTATCAACCTCTCATTTTGTTTTAGGTTTCTTTTTCTTTGTAGGTCATTTATGGCATGCTGGAAGAGCACGTGCTGCTGCAGCTGGGTTTGAAAAAGGAATTGATCGTGACTTTGAACCAGTTCTTTCTATGACACCTCTTAACTAATTATTAAATATTAGTAAGCTAAAAAAAAACAAGTAAAAAAAACATATTTTTTTTACTTGTTTTTTTTTAGCTTACTAATATTTACTTAAATTAGCTATCTATTTTTTGAAATTAAGAAAGGAGAGAGAGGGATTTGAACCCTCGATAATCATAAAAACTATATCGGTTTTCAAGACCGACGCCATAAACCACTCGGCCATCTCTCCTGCAGTATTCATTTTCAATCTGATAATTTTTTCTAAAAAAAAATTATTAGAGTTTAATCAATTTAATTGTTTTTTTTTTTTTTATTTGTTTATTTGAATAAGTCATTTTTTTATAATTTTACAAAAACAGGATTTGATGGTATAAATTTTACATTTATAAAAAACTTGGAGAATCAAAACTATGACTATAGCTTTCCAATTGGCTGTGTTTGCACTAATTGCTATTTCATTTCTTCTAGTAATTGGTGTTCCCGTAGTATTAGCTTCTCCTGAAGGTTGGTCAAGTAACAAAAATGTTGTTTTTTCAGGTGCTTCATTATGGATTGGATTAGTTTTTTTAGTCGGTATTCTTAATTCATTTATATCTTAAAATTATATAATAATTTTTAGTTTACGAATTTAGACCTTCCTTGGTTTACATTATATTATAAAATTCAAATGCACTTGTTTCAAGTGCTTTAGATAAAAAAAATGTTTCCAAGGAGGTTTAATAAAAAAAATAGAAAGAAAATTTCATAAAAAAAAATGATATATATATCATTTATATAAATAATATATATATATATATATATGTAGATGCGGGTATAGTTTAATGGTAAAATTCCTCCTTGCCAAGGAGAATATGCGGGTTCGATTCCCGCTACCCGCCAATTGAAATAAAAAAAGGTTAAAAAACAAAAATAAAATTCGTAAAAAGATTTTGTTTTTTGGCGGAGACAGGATTCGAACCTATGACCTCAAGGTTATGAGCCTTGCGAGCTACCAGACTGCTCTACTCCGCGTTATAAGCCACAAAATAATATATCGTATCAAAAATCAATTAAGCAAGGTATTTTGTTGTAACCCCCCCCTCTGACTTGGTTTGAGAGGCGGGGTTACAACAAATTTTTACCAACTAGATTTTGTGACTCCGGGCAATAAACATGCATGAGCCATTTCACGAAGTAAATGTCTAGATAAACCAAAATCGCGATAGTTTGCTTTAGGTCTTCCAGTTAAAAAACAACGACGATGAAGACGAGTAGGAGCACTATTACGTGGTAAAGATTGTAATTTTTTTTGAAATTCCCATTTTTCATCTAATGATGAAATTTCCGTAATTTTTTTTTTAAAAGAATTACGTAAAATTTTATATTTTTTTTCTAAATTTTGTCTTTTTTTCTCTCTTTCAATAAGACTTTTTTTTGCCATAATTATTTAATTAATAAAATATTTTTTTTGGTTCAATTTGGATTAAATCACATTTTTATAAAAAATTTAAAATTGAATAACAACTATTATTTAACCAAATTTACCAGATGTAGAAGCAATTAAAAAAGCAGCATAAGTAAATATATAACCTACAGAAAAATGAGCTAATCCAACTAATCTTGCTTGAACAATAGAAAGAGCAACTGGTTTATCTTTCCAGCGAACTAAATTTGCTAAAGGAGTACGTTCATGAGCCCAAGCTAAAGTTTCAATAAGTTCTTGCCAATATCCACGCCATGATATAAGAAACATAAATCCAGTAGCCCAAACTAGATGACCAAATAAAAACATCCATGCCCAAACAGAAAGACTATTCATACCAAAAGGGTTATATCCATTAATCAATTGTGAAGAATTTAACCATAAGTAATCTCTTAGCCAGCCCATTAAATATGTAGAAGATTCATTAAATTGCGCTGCATTTCCTTGCCATAATGTAATATGTTTCCAATGCCAATAAAAAGTAACCCATCCAATAGTATTTAACATCCAAAAAACTGCTAAATAGAAAGCATCCCATGCAGAAATATCACAAGTACCGCCACGTCCAGGGCCATCACAAGGAAAACTATAACCAAATTCTTTTTTATCTGGCATCAATTTTGATCCGCGAGCATCTAAAGCACCTTTAACTAAAATTAATGTAGTAGTATGTAAGCCTAAAGCAATAGCATGGTGTACTAAAAAATCTCCAGGACCAATAGTTAAGAAAAGTGAATTACTATTATTATTTATAGCATCTAACCAACCAGGCAACCAGAGATTTTGACCAGCATTAAAAGCTGGACTATTTGTTGATGATAAAAGTACATCAAAACCATATAAAGCTTTACCATGAGCAGATTGTATCCATTGAGCAAAAATTGGTTCAATTAAAATTTGTTTTTCAGGAGTACCAAAAGCAAGCATAACATCATTATGAACATAAAGACCCAAAGTATGAAATCCTAGAAATAAACTAGCCCAACTTAAATGTGATATGATTGCTTCTTTATGTTCTAACATTCTAGCTAAAACATTGTCTTTATTTTGCTCAGGATTATAATCTCTAATAAAGAAAATAGCTCCATGAGCAAAAGCACCTGTCATAATAAAACCAGCAATATATTGATGATGAGTATATAATGCAGCTTGAGTTGTAAAATCTTGTGCAAGAAATGCATAAGGAGGTAAAGAATACATATGTTGAGCTACTAAAGAAGTAATAACTCCTAAAGAAGCTAAAGCAAGACCTAATTGAAAATGAAGAGAATTGTTAATAGTATCATAAAGACCTTTATGTCCTCGACCTAAACGTCCTCCTGGAGGAGTATGGGTTTCAAGAATTTCTCTGATACTATGGCCAATTCCAAAATTAGTTCTATACATATGACCAGCTATAATAAAAACAACTGCAATAGCTAAATGATGATGAGCAATATCAGTAAGCCATAAACTTTGTGTTTGGGGATGGAATCCACCAATAAAAGTTAAAATAGCTGTTCCAGCTCCTTGAGAGGTCCCAAAAACATGATTACTTGAATCTACATTTTGAGCATAAATATTCCATTGGCCTGAAAAAAAAGGCCCTAAACCTTCCGGATGTGGTAATTTTGTTAAAAAATTGCCCCATCTTACATGTTCGCCTCTAGATTCCGGAATTGCTACATGAACTAAATGACCTGTCCAAGCTAACGAACTTACGCCAAAAAGTCCTGATAAATGATGATTTAAACGAGATTCAGCATTTTTAAACCAGGATACTTTTGGTTTCCATTTAGGTTGTAAATGTAACCAACCTGCTATTAATGAAAGAGAAGAAAGAATCACTAAAAAAAGAGCTCCATTATAAAGATCTTGATTAGTTCGTAAACCAATTGTATACCACCACTGATATACACCCGAATATGCTATATTGACTGGTCCAGAAGCACCTCCTCGAGTAAAAGCTTCAACAGCTGGTTGTCCAAAGTGAGGATCCCAAATTGCATGAGCAATTGGTCTGACATGCAAAGGATCTTGTCCCCATGCTTCAAAATTACCTTGCCAAGCAACGTGAAATAAATTACCAGAAGTCCATAAAAAAATTATGGCTAATTGACCAAAATGAGAAGCAAAAATCTTTTGATAAAGACGCTCTTCAGTTATATCATCATGACTTTCAAAGTCATGCGCGGTAGCAATACCAAACCAAATACGACGAGTAGTTGGGTCTTGAGCTAGGCCCTGGCTAAATTTTGGAAATCTTGATGCCATAATGCTTTTCAAATCCTCCTTAGCCATTATCCTACTGCAATAATTCTTGCTAGGAAGAATGCCCATGTTGTGGCAATTCCACCTAGAAGGTAATGAGCTACTCCTACAGCACGGCCTTGTGTAATACTTAAGGCGCGAGGCTGGATAGCAGGAGCAACTTTTAATTTGTTGTGAGCCCAAACAATGGATTCAATAAGCTCTTGCCAATATCCACGACCACTAAATAAGAACATTAAACTAAAAGCCCAAACAAAATGAGCACCTAAAAATAAAAGACCATAAGCAGATAAGGAAGAACCATAAGATTGAATTACTTGAGAAGCTTGTGCCCATAAAAAGTCACGAAGCCAACCATTAATAGTAGTAGCACTTTGTGCAAAATTTCCACCAGTAATATGAGTTACAACTCCTTGTTCACTTATAGTACCCCAAACATCAGATTGCATTTTCCAGCTAAAGTGAAAAATAACTACAGAAATAGAATTATACATCCAAAACAAACCTAAGAAAACATGATCCCATGCAGATACTTGACAAGTTCCTCCTCTTCCAGGTCCATCGCAAGGAAAACGAAAACCAAGATTAGCTTTGTCTGGTATCAAACGAGAACTCCGAGCAAATAAAACACCTTTTAATAAAATTAAAACAGTTACATGAATTGTAAATGCATGAATATGATGTACTAAAAAATCTGCTGTTCCTAATGGAATTGGTAATAAAGCGACTTTACTACCGACTGCTATTACATCACCACCGCCCCATGTTAAACTAGTACTTGCTGAAGCATTAGGAGCAGTAAAGTTTGGCGCTAAAGCATGAGTATTTTGTATCCATTGAGCAAAAACTGGTTGTAATTGAATAGCAGTATCTGAAAACATATCTTGAGGACGTCCTAGAGCACTCATAGTATCATTATGAATATATAATCCAAAACTATGAAATCCTAAAAAGATACATACCCAATTAAGATGTGATATTATTGCATCACGATGTCGAAGAACTCGATCTAACAAATTGTTGTATTGAGTAGTTGGATCGTAATCTCTTACCATAAAAATAGCCGCATGTGCAGCAGCACCTACTATTAAGAATCCGCCAATCCACATATGATGTGTAAAAAGAGAAAGTTGAGTACCATAATCAGTAGCCAAGTATGGGTAAGGAGGCATAGAATACATGTGATGAGCTACAATTATAGTTAAAGAGCCCAACATAGCTAAATTAAGTGCTAATTGAGCATGCCATGAAGTAGTGAAAATTTCATAAAGACCTTTATGACCTTCTCCCGTAAATGGACCTTTATGAGCTTCTAATATTTCTTTAAAACTATGACCAATACCCCAATTAGTTCGATACATATGACCAGCTACTAAAAAAAGAACTGCAATGGCTAAATGATGATGTACTGTATCAGTTAACCATAAACCTCCAGTTACTGGATTAAGTCCTCCACGAAAAGTTAAAAAATCGGAATATTCTGACCAATTTAAAGTAAAAAAAGGAGTTAATCCTTTTGCAAAACTAGGATAAAGTTCAGCTAAAAGATCACGATTTAAAATAAATTCATGAGGAAGAGGTATTTCTTTTGGATCAACTCCAGCATCTAAAAGTTGATTAATAGGTAAAGAAACATGTACTTGATGTCCGGCCCAAGAAAGAGAACCTAAGCCTAAAAGCCCTGCTAAATGATGATTTAGCATAGATTCAACATCTTGAAACCAAGCTAATTTTGGTGCAGCCTTATGATAATGAAACCATCCTGCAAAGAGCATTAATGCTGCAAAAACTAATCCTCCAATTGCAGTAGAATAAAGTTGTAATTCACTAGTTATTCCGGATGCTCGCCAAAGTTGAAAAAAGCCAGAGGTTATTTGTATTCCTTGAAAACCCCCACCAACATCGCCATTTAAAATTTCTTGACCTACTATAGGCCAAACAACTTGAGCACTTGGTTTAATGTGAGTAGGGTCACTTAACCATGCTTCATAATTAGAAAAACGGGCACCATGAAAGTACATACCGCTTAACCAAATAAAGATTATAGCTAATTGTCCAAAATGAGCACTAAAAACCTTGCGAGAAATTTCTTCTAAATCATTAGTATGGCTGTCAAAATCATGAGCATCAGCATGTAGATTCCAAATCCAAGTGGTAGTACTAGGACCCTTAGCTAGAGTCCTTGAAAAATGCCCAGGTTTAGCCCATTTTTCAAAAGAGGTTTTTACAGGATCCTTTTCCACCACAATTTTGACTTCTGGTTCCGGTGAACGAATAGTCATCGAGGTTCTCCTCTCTTCAGACGAGGCATAGGAAAAACCTACCAATAATAATTAGTAAAATTCTGAGAGATACATATATTTTTTTTGGATCCCTTTCTCAGTTTAAAACTTGAACAACTATTATACAGAAATTACTTAGGCAGGTCTTCAAATTTATTATGACACAAAATTAAGGTGCTTAATGGACCATAAATTTATTATAAATTATTAAAGTCTAGTATTTTGAAATTGAATTTATTTGGATTAGTAATCAAAATTTGATTACTAATCCAAATAAATTCAATTTCAAAATATTATTAAAAACGTCCTGTCATTTTTAACCAATTATGTGCTTCAATATAATTACTTGGAGCAAGTAATATAGCTTGTTTCCAATACTCAGCGGCTTGATCAAACCAAGTTTCTGAAGCTTCTGGATCTCCCTGTTGAATCGCTTGTTCTCCTCGGTAATGGCAAATAACAGCCATATTATTAAAAGCTTGCGGCAAAGATGGATTTCGTTCTAATGCTTGAAAATAATATTCTAAAGCTTTAGCATGTTCTCCATTACTTGTATGAATTAGACCTATATTATAAAGTATATAACTTCGGTCATAAGGATCAATCTCTAAGCGCATAGCTTCATAATAATTTTGCAAAGCTTCTGCATATTCTCCTTCAGATTGAGCTGACATTCGTTACGGTTGTAAATTTTATTAAAATAAACTCCGTTTCAAAACCGTACGTGAAATTTAAACTTCATACGGCTCCTCTTTAGGTAGTGTAAATAAAAAAAGGTTATTTAAAATACTATAATATTTTTTTGCAACCAAAATGAAAAACTCTACGGGTTAGTGTCTTTTTCTAAAATTTCTAACCATCCTTTTTTGCAAATTTTTTTTATAATTTCTTTGTTCTTAATGCTTTGTATTATATAAGAATTAGCTCTTTTGACAATCTCCGATGGTTTTATAGATACCCAAAACACAAATGAGATGGAAATTTGTTTACTCAACCATATATGTTCATTTAATTAAAAAAGAAATAACGAAGCTTTTGTATTGTCAATTTCTACATGTAAGACTTTCTTAATATGTATACTTATCAAAAATTTTGAAAAATTTTTACATAAGCTTAACCTTATGTTTAACACTGTAAATTGGTATTTAAGGCTACATTAATCGAGGGTATACGACAGAAGGTATTAAAAAAAAAACCTTCACTAAGCATAAGTTTTATGTATAAATTTTTATTTAAAATGTTATTTGTCCCACATTATTGAAATTCTTGGGTCTCAAATCAAATCACACCATCTCTATAATACGTAAATGCTTCTTTTTCTCTTTGACTTGTTGGAATTATTCGTAATAAAATATCGGCAACAATCGTAAAAGTTTTATCAATAAAATTATCATTTTTTTGAGATCTAGGCATATTTTAATTATAAATTTATCAAATAATATTATTTTCTTTTTATTGAAAATAAATCTATAAAAAAGTTTTCAATATTTGTATGAAAAAAAACTTTTACATATGTCTATGTAAAAGCTTTTTATTGAAATCTATTTTTTTTTTTAATTCAAGTGATTTTTTCATTTTTTTCATAAATCACTTGAATTAAAAAAAATTGCTATAATATATGTTTTTTAATTACAATGTTTTCGAATTCTTTTTTGGAAAGATGGTTGAGTGGTTTAAGGCATAGCATTGGAAATGCTATGTAGGCTTTTTGTCTACCGAGGGTTCGAATCCCTCTCTTTCCAAACTTATTTTTTATATGTAAAAAAAAAAAAGAAAATATATATTGTTAATAAAAAAAATTTTAATATAAATTTTCTTTATTGTAGGATAAGTTAGTTACTATCTTGAGGTTTGTTTTTTGTAATAAATTTTTTATTAAAAAACTATAAACAAAATAAATTTTGCAAAACATTTATTTAAATTAATATGAGTAAAAATTTAAAAATAGAAATTTTAAACTTGACGAGAATAATATTCTACAACTAACAATTCATTTATTTTTAAATAAATCCATTCACGATCAATAATTTGATTAACTAATCCTTTAATTTGCATTAAATCAAAAGTTAAATGATTTGGTATTTTTGGTTTTTGAAAAGAATTTAAATTTTTTGTAATTATTGATTGAGATTTTGCTCGATCTTTTATAGTAATAACATCTTTAGGCTTACAATTATAACTTGGTATATCAATCGTATTATTATTTATTAATATATGTCGATGATTAACTAATTGTCTTGCTCCTGGAATTGTTGGAGACATACCCAAACGAAAAATAATATTATCTAAACGCATTTCCAACAATTGTAATAAGACTTGACCTGTTGAACCTTTTGCTTTTCTAGCAATCCGTACGTATTTTAATAATTGTCTTTCGGTTAATCCATAATGAAAACGTAATTTTTGTTTTTCTTCTAAACGAATACGATACTGAGAAACTTTTTTATTCGATGTTGATTGATTAATATAACCAGATTTTGATTTAAGTGTTTTATTAGTTAAACCTGGTAAAGCCCCCAGACGACGTATTATTTTTACACGAGGTCCTCGATAACGGGACATAAGAACTCCTTAATATTATACAAAAATGGCAAAAAATAATATAAAATATTAAACATATAAAAATTTTAGAATTTTTATAAACTTTTTTTTCATTAAATAATGATTTTTTTTTTCATAGTCAAAAAACTATAGCATAAGAAAGTAAACAAACAAATAAAAAATAAAAAGAATATTACTGTGTAATCAATTTTTTTTTTATTTATTTATTTATGTTTTAATGGAAAAAAAAATAGAAAAAAAGCCCGCTATCGGAGTCGAACCGATGACCATCGCATTACAAGTGCGACGCTCTGACCTCTGAGCTAAACAGGCTTAAATTGAAAATTTTTTTATTTGATAAAAAAAAAAGAAATTCATACCTTAATAATTGTTTATTTAAAACAATATATTAAAAAAAGAAATTCATACCTTAATAATTGTTTATTTAAAACAATAGATTATATATAATCTATTTTTAAAAAGCAATCATTGTTTATTTTCATTTTCATTTTTTAGTTTTTTAAGTATTGCATAAAAACCTAAAAAAAACTATAATTAAAGTTAATATAGTTAAAAAAAAAGAATTTAGTTTTTTAACTATTATGAGAGAGGGGGTATGGCGAAATTGGTAGACGCTGCGGACTTAATTTAATTGAGCTTTAGTTGAGAAATTAACTAAATGATTGTTTTCAAATTCAGGGAAACCTAGGGTGAAAAAAAAGAAACATTAGGTAATTCTGAGCCAAATTTTGTGCGCTAAAACAAAATAGGTGCAGAGACTCAAAGAAAACTATCCTAACGAAATTTTGATAAAAATAAAAAAAATGATTAAAAATTAGACTAATAGATTAATTACTAATCAATATCTTAATTACTTAATATAGTAATAAAAGTAATAAAATCATTTAATAATTCTTAAACTATGAATAGACGAGGATAAAGATAGAGTCCGTTTTTACAAGTTAAATTTAACAACAATGCAAATTGTAGTAAAATGAAAATCCGTTGGCTTTAAAGACCGTGAGGGTTCAAGTCCCTCTACCCCCAGTTCAATTTTTATAAAATTTTCATAAAAAAATTGACACATTTTTTATTTTTTTGGTAAAATAAAAGAAATAAAAAATAAAATTGCCGGGATAGCTCAGTTGGTAGAGCAGAGGACTGAAAATCCTCGTGTCACCAGTTCAAATCTGGTTTCTGGCATATTCATTTAAAATTGATAAAATAGAAAAAAAGGTTTGAAACCTTCTAATAAAAAGATAAATTTTAGAAGGTTTCAAACCTTTTTTTTTAAGATATATATATATATATATATATCTTAAAAAAAATCTATTTATTATAGAAAATTTAAATATTTTACTCTCTTTTAATTTTCTTTTTTTGTTCTACTTTTTTTTTATTGATTTATAATTAATGTAAGATTAATAAGCGTCTTGTAATTCATAAAAGTCAGGTACAATATAATCTTTGCGTAAAGGCCATCCCAGCCAACTATCAGGCATTAAAATGCGCTTTAGGTGTGGATGATTTTCATATAAAATTCCAAACATATCGTAAGATTCACGTTCTTGAAAATCAGCACTTTTCCAAATCCAAAAAATAGATGAAATTTTTGGGTTTTTTCGTAATACAAATATTTTTATACATATTTCTTCAGGTTGATCTGCGTTATCGTTTACTTTTGTAAAATGATATACACTAGCTAATAAGCCTCCTGGTTCGCAATCATATGCACATTGGGAACGAAGATAATTAAATCCATAAACATATAAAGCCACAGCTAAAGAAGGCCAGTCTTCAGATCTAATTTGTAACGTTTCGATTCCTTGATAATCAAAACCCAAAGGTCTATGCATTAAATTATGTTTAATTAACCAAATAGATACACGTCCTTGTATTTTAGTATTGTTAGTTTTTAAAATGTTTAACATATTATTTTTAATAATTTTTAATTTTTTTAGTTTTAGTAAAACTAAAAGATTTATATATATAAATTTTCCTTTTCTTTAAATGGTAAAGGTGGTTCTAATAAAATGTTAGAAGCTGTTTCAATTTGAAAAAATTGGTTTGATGAAGTTAATTTTGAAGTATCTACATTTGAAAAAATTTGAATTTATGATTTAAAGTCAAAAATCTTGTTCCTTGCTTAAATGTTTTTTTTTCTTCATATATTTCTTGAGCTATTTTTTTACGAAGTTTTATTATAGCATCTATAATAGCTTCTGGTTTAGGCGGACATCCAGGCAAATAAATATCAACAGGAATTAATTTATCTACTCCACGAACTGTAGTATAAGAATCTGTACTAAACATGCCTCCAGTAATAGTACATGCACCCATTGCAATTACATATTTTGGTTCAGGCATTTGTTCATACAATCTAACTAAAGAAGGAGCCATTTTCATAGTTACAGTACCAGCTGTTATTATTAAATCGGCTTGTCTAGGGCTGGATCTAGGTACTAAACCATAACGATCAAAATCGAACCGTGAACCAATTAATGATGCAAATTCAATAAAACAACAACTTGTACCATAAAGAAGTGGCCATAAACTAGAAAGTCTAGCCCAATTAGAAAAATCATTAAAAGTTGTTAAAATAATCGAATTTGTCAGAGTTTTATTAAGTAAAGAAGACTCTATAGAATTTCTAAGTATATTAGTAGATTTATCTTCTAAATTAATTTCACAAGTAAAAATTTTAAAATTTAAGACCATTCTAATGCTCCTTTTCGCCATGCATATACTAAGCCAATAATCAAAATGAAAATAAAGATTAAAGCTTCAATAAAAGATGATATACCAAAATTATAAAAACTCATAGCCCAAGGGTAAAGAAAAACAGTTTCTACATCAAAAATAACAAAAACTAAAGCAAACATATAATATCGAATTTGGAATTGAATACAAGCTTCTCCTATGGGTTCTATACCTGACTCATAACTAGTTAATTTTTCAGGTCCTTTATTTGTAGGTGCTATCCATTTTGAAATAGAAAAGATTATTATAGAAAAAAAACTAATTATGAACAAAAAAACAAAAAAATAATAATATTTTTGAAGTATAAACATTAAAAACCTCCTTTAAATCAAAATAGAGTTTTTTTATAAGCTTTTAATAAAAAAAATTTAAAATTGATTTTTTAAACTGGTTAATTATTATAATTGTACTTAGTTTTTCTTTCTTTTATTTATTTATAATAAAAACTTATTACTTAATTTATTCCAAACTAATTTAGTTTCATTCTCTAAAAAAAAATTAGGGCTATACGGATTCGAACCGTAGACATTCTCGGTCAAAACAGCTATTTTTTTAATTTGAACTGTTTTAAGAACCCAACATGCATATTTTTATGCATTGGGCTCGTTTATTAACTAAAGATTAATTTAGTTATTTTCCATCCTTTTTTTTGAACAAAAAAATAATAAGATGGTTCCGTTTGTTTAAAATATAAAAAAAATATTTTAATACAATCCCAAAGTTTTTCAAAAATTTTTAAATGTTGACTTAGGTTTGTTTATTTACATGGATTTACTCAATAAAGAGTTTCTATGGCTAAAATAATATGAAATTTTATACACCTTAAAATGTCATAAAGCAAAAAAAGAATATCTTGAGTTCCCCGTAATTCTCATCATGTAATGGCATTAAAAGATAAAATTAACCATATCAACTAAAATGTAATTTCAAATAAATAATAGAAATTTTTTGTGTCAGGCTATTTTTCTCATAAATGAAATCAAAGAGTAAGACACTATTATATTTCACAAGAGTTAGAAAAAGTTTTTTTGTGAATTAAAAAATTTATCAATTTTTGATAAGCATTGGCGCACGTGTAAACGAGGCGCTCTACCGCTGAGCTATAGCCCTTTAATAATAACTAATTACATTAGCATTACTTAATATAATATTATATACACTTTTTTATTACTTATTGTCAAGTTTTATATTCAAATTTTTTTAAAATTCACTTTTTTTCCCCTCTTTGTCTTGCATTAAAAGTTATTAAATAGTTATAATTATTTTGGTTATAATAATAACCTACTTAACTCAGTGGTTAGAGTATCGCTTTCATACGGCGAGAGTCATTGGTTCAAATCCAATAGTAGGTAAATTATTTTAGTAATTTCTATTTAGATGCCATAGAAAATGGTATCTAAATAGAAATTATTTAAGAATTTTAGTTATTTTGATATCATTGTATTGATTGCTTCTAATCTTGCTTTAGCTCTTTTAAAAATTAATAGAGCTTCAATTTCTTTTTTTTTGTTGCCAGTTGCTTCATCTAAATTTATTTTCGCTTTTTGAAAAGTTTCTTGTGCTTCTTGAAAGTCTATTTCACTAGCTTTTTCAGCGTCATTAACTAAAATAGTTAAATTGTTATTGTCTATCATAGCAAAACCACCCATTAATGCCATAGTAGACCATTGATTATCAAGACGTATTTTTACAATTCCTATATCTAATGCAGTTAGAACTGAAGCATGGTTAGGCAGTATTCCAATTTGTCCACTATTAGTTGATAAAATAATTTCTTGAATGTCGGAATTCCAAACAATTCGATTCGGAGCCATTACACGAAGATTTAGCATAATTTTTTAACTCTCCACTTGTAAAGTAGCTGCTTTTGCAGTAGCTTCATCAATATTTCCTACTAAATAAAACGCTTGTTCAGGAAGGCTATCTAATTCCCCAGAAAGAATCATTTGAAATCCTTTTATAGTTTCTCTAAGACTTACATATTTTCCTGGAGAACCAGTAAAAACTTCTGCCACAAAAAAAGGTTGTGATAAAAATCTTTCTATTTTTCGTGCTCTTGCTACAGTTAAACGATCGTCTTCAGATAATTCATCTAAACCAAGAATAGCAATAATATCTTGCAATTCTTTGTATCGTTGTAAAGTTTGTTTTACTCCTTGCGCAGTTTCATAATGTTCTTCACCTACAATCCAAGGCTGTAACATAGTAGAAGTTGAATCTAAAGGATCTACAGCTGGGTAAATTCCTTTAGCTGCTAAGCCTCTCGATAATACAGTAGTTGCATCTAAATGAGCAAAAGTTGTTGCAGGTGCAGGATCTGTTAAGTCATCAGCAGGTACATAAACAGCTTGAATAGAAGTAATTGATCCTTCTTTTGTAGAAGTTATTCTTTCTTGTAAAGTTCCCATCTCTGTACTTAACGTTGGTTGATATCCTACAGCAGATGGCATTCTACCTAATAAAGCAGAAACTTCTGATCCTGCTTGAACAAAACGAAAAATGTTATCAATAAATAAAAGTACATCTTGTTTATTAACATCTCTAAAATATTCTGCCATAGTTAAAGCTGTTAATCCGACTCTCATACGAGCACCTGGCGGTTCATTCATTTGACCATAAACTAAAGCAACTTTTGATTCTGAAATATTTTGTTCATTTATTACTTTAGATTCTTTCATTTCCATGTAAAGATCATTTCCCTCACGAGTTCGTTCTCCGACTCCTCCAAATACTGAAACACCTCCATGTGCTTTAGCAATGTTATTAATTAATTCCATAATAAGAACTGTTTTTCCTACCCCAGCTCCTCCAAATAATCCAATTTTTCCTCCACGACGATAAGGAGCTAAAAGATCTACTACTTTAATTCCTGTTTCGAAAATAGATAATTTTGTATCTAATTGAGTAAAAGCAGGAGCAGATCTATGGATAGGGAATGTTGTAGTAGCTTCTACAGGTCCTAAGTTATCTACAGGTTCTCCTAAAACATTAAAAATTCGTCCAAGAGTGGCTTCTCCTACAGGAACACTTAAAGGACCACCAGTATCAATAACTTTCATTCCTCGCATCATACCATCTGTAGCACTCATAGCAACAGCTCTAACTTTGTTATTTCCTAACAATTGTTGAACTTCACAAGTAACGTTAATTTCTTGACCCGCTGAATTTTGATCTTTAACAATTAAAGAATTATAAATATTAGGCATTTTACCTGGAGAAAAGGCAACATCTAATACTGGACCAATAACTTGAGTAATACTTCCTATATTTTTAGCAACAAGTGTAGACATACCAAAAGCTAAAAAATTTGTTTTCATAAAATAAAAAAATTAGTTAATAATGAGATTGTAATAGACAAATATTTTGTATCAAATAAATCAATTAATAATAAAACAACTACCTTATCCTTATATATATAAAATAGAATATAAAATATATTTTGAAAGTTTTTATTAATGTTTTTTCATAAGAAAATTCATATATAATATTTTATAAATATTAAATAGTATAAATATTAAATAGATAGATTTTATTTTAATACTAAGTTAATATAGCTATATTAAAACTAAATGAAATTAATAAAAATAAAAAAATTAAATATACTACTATATATTTAGTATATATATATATATATATATATATATACTAAATATATAGTATAAAAAAAAAAAAATATATATATATATATACTGAATATGTAAGTCTATACTAAGTCTATACAATGAAAAAAATAAAAAAATTTTTAAGATTTAGATTCAAGAAAAACAAGAATGAAATGGTTTGAGTAATCAAACAACTAGGTTGCATTACATATAAAAAACAATATACAATAATAATGTTTTATTATTGGAAAAAATTTTTACTAAAAAAAATTGAGTAAAAACTTTAGAAAAGAAAAATTAGAAATTTTTTTCTCGAGCAGACCTCATCCTTGCAAGAATATTATTTGATTTGTAGGGAGGGACTTATGTCACCACAAACGGAGACTAAAGCAGGTGCTGGATTCAAAGCTGGTGTTAAAGATTATCGATTAACTTACTACACTCCGGATTATGAGACCAAGGATACAGATATTTTAGCAGCATTTAGAATGACTCCTCAGCCTGGGGTTCCAGCAGAAGAAGCAGGAGCAGCAGTTGCTGCTGAATCTTCTACTGGTACATGGACTACAGTTTGGACTGATGGTCTTACTAACCTTGATCGTTATAAAGGTCGATGCTATGATATTGAACCAGTTGCTGGAGAGGAAAATCAATATATTGCTTATGTAGCTTATCCTTTAGATTTATTTGAAGAAGGATCTGTTACAAATCTGTTTACTTCTATTGTAGGTAATGTATTCGGATTTAAAGCTTTAAGAGCCTTACGTCTTGAAGATTTACGAATTCCTCCATCTTATACAAAAACTTTCCAAGGTCCTCCTCATGGTATTCAAGTTGAGAGAGATAAATTAAACAAATATGGTCGTCCTTTTTTAGGATGTACTATCAAACCAAAATTAGGTTTATCTGCTAAAAATTATGGTAGAGCTGTATATGAATGTCTTCGTGGTGGACTTGATTTTACTAAAGATGATGAAAACGTAAATTCTCAACCATTTATGCGTTGGAGAGACCGTTTTTTATTTGTAGCAGAAGCTCTTTTTAAATCTCAAGCAGAAACTGGAGAAATCAAAGGACATTACTTAAATGCTACTGCAGGAACATGTGAAGAAATGCTAAAAAGAGCAGCATGTGCTAGAGAGTTAGGTGTACCAATTGTTATGCATGACTACTTAACTGGTGGTTTCACTGCAAATACTAGTTTAGCTTTTTATTGCCGTGACAATGGTTTACTTCTTCATATTCACCGTGCAATGCATGCAGTTATTGATAGACAAAAAAATCATGGTATGCATTTCCGTGTATTAGCTAAAGCTTTACGTTTATCTGGTGGAGACCATATTCATGCTGGTACTGTTGTAGGTAAACTTGAAGGGGATCGTCAAGTAACTTTAGGTTTCGTAGATTTACTTCGTGATGACTATATTGAAAAAGATAGAAGTCGTGGTATTTATTTTACACAAGATTGGGTTTCTCTACCAGGTGTTTTGCCTGTAGCATCTGGAGGAATTCATGTTTGGCATATGCCTGCTTTAACTGAAATTTTTGGAGATGACTCTGTTTTACAATTTGGTGGTGGAACTTTAGGCCATCCTTGGGGTAACGCACCTGGTGGAGTTGCTAACCGAGTTGCTTTAGAAGCGTGTGTACAAGCACGTAATGAAGGTCGTGATCTTGCTCGTCAAGGTAATGAGATTATTCGAGAAGCAGCTAAATGGAGCCCTGAATTGGCTGCTGCTTGTGAAGTTTGGAAAGAAATTAAATTTGAATTTGATATTATTGATACTTTGTAAAATAAACTATTTTACATAATTTATATATTTTATTTTACAAATTTTGTAATTTTTCTTTTTTTATCTTAAATTTAAGATAAAAAAAGAAAAATTACAAAATTTGTAAATGGGTTTGTAGCTCAGTGGATTAGAGCTCATGGTTCCGAATCATGAAGTCAAGGGTTCGAATCCCTTCTAACCCTTTAATTATTATTTTTAAGGATTTTGTATAAAATTAAATTTGTTCTATTATTAAACTACTTAATTTTAAATTTTTACATATCTATTTTTTGTATATAAATAAAGATATAAAAAATATTTTTAATATATATGACTTTAAATTATTGAATAAAAAAAAAAGAGGGTTTTTATGTCTTTAATGAATTGGTTTGAGGATAAACGAAAATTTGGTGGGTTAATTGGAGCTTTTATTGAAAAAGCAACTAAAGGATATATTTTTAGTGAAAGAGATAAAGATAGATATATAAAAATTGACACTACTAAAGGATTATGGACTAGATGTGACAATTGTGAAAATATGTTATATGTTAGATTTTTGAGACAAAATAAACGAATTTGTGAAGAATGTGGATATCATTTACAAATGAGTAGTACAGAAAGAATTGAACTTTTAATTGATCGTGGTACTTGGTATCCAATGGATGAAGATATGACTGCTCGAGATGTTCTTAAATTTTCTGATGAAGATTCTTATAAAAATCGAATTGCTTTTTATCAAAAACGAACTGGTTTAACTGATGCTATTCAAACAGGAATAGGTCAATTAAATGGTATTCCTATTGCACTTGGAGTTATGGATTTTCAATTTATGGGAGGCAGTATGGGCTCCGTAGTAGGTGAAAAAATTACTCGCCTTATTGAATATGCTACTCGAGCATCACTACCATTAATTATAGTATGTTCTTCTGGTGGAGCACGTATGCAAGAAGGAACATTAAGTTTAATGCAAATGGCAAAAATTTCTTCGGTTTTGCAAATTCATCAAGCACAAAAAAAACTACTTTATATAGCTATTCTTACATATCCTACAACAGGAGGGGTTACTGCAAGTTTTGGGATGTTAGGAGATATTATTATTGCAGAACCGAAAGCATATATTGCTTTTGCAGGTAAAAGAGTTATTGAACAAACTTTACGACAAAAAATACCGGATGGTTTTCAAGTTGCAGAATCATTATTTGATCATGGTTTACTTGATTTAATTGTTCCCCGAAATCTTCTAAAGGGTGTTTTAAGTGAAATTTTTGAGTTATATGGTGCTGCTCCGTGTAAAGAATCTAAAAATTCTTTTTTTAGATAATTTGTTTTAATTTAAGAGAGTTTTAATTTGATTTACTTTATTATTATAATTTTTTCCAAAAAACTTTCATTCTTTTTTTTCTTTTTTAATAAATAATAAAATTTTATTATTATTATTTATTAAAATAAGATATAATTTTTATTTAGTTTAGGTTTAAATAAAAGATAGTATATATTATATTTATTTTTTTTTATTTTATTTTAAGGTATTTTTTTATGACAGCTTCTTATTTACCTTCTATTTTTGTTCCTTTAGTTGGTTTAATTTTTCCCGCTATTACTATGGCTTCATTGTTTATATATATCGAACAAGATGAAATTTCATAAATTAATTCCATACTAGAGTTTTTTTTTACTTTTTACAAAGTATATATACGATATATGTCAATTTTTTTTTTTTATATACTATATAATACTTTGTGAAAAGTAAAAAAAATTTTGAATTTATTATTATTACTATAATATTTCTTATTTTTCTATTAAAAAATACTGAATATTTTTTTATCAACATTATTCAACTATTTTTAGGAGACTTTCTTTTGTTATGAATTCACAAGTGGACCATATTCGAGTAGATTTTATAACAGGATCTCGAAGAATCAGTAATTTTTGTTGGGCTTTTGTTCTTTTGTTTGGTGCATTAGGTTTTTTTTTTGTTGGATTCTCTAGTTATCTGCAAAAAGATTTAATATATTTTTTATCAGCTGAACAAATTTTATTTATTCCACAAGGAATTGTAATGTGTTTTTATGGTATTGCAGGTTTATTTATTAGTTTTTACTTATGGTGTACTATTCTTTGGAATGTAGGTAGTGGTTATAATAAATTTGATAAACAAAAAGGAATCTTTTCTATTTTTCGTTGGGGATTTCCGGGAAAAAATCGTCGTATTTTTATTCAATTTTTGATTAAAGATATTCAAGCAATACGAATGGAAGTTCAAGAAGGTTTTTTGTCTCGTCGAGTTCTTTATATAAAAATAAAAGGTCAACAAGATATACCTTTAAGTAGAGTTGAAGAATATTTTACATTAAGAGAAATGGAAGAGAAAGCTGCTGAGTTAGCTCGTTTTTTAAAAGTTTCTATTGAAGGTATTTAAATTTTTTTTTAAGTCTTTTTGTATAAAATGTAAAAATATGCTGTTTTTTTATAAAATTATAAATAGTTTTTATGAAGAAAAATTTCATTTATTGGCAAATTTTTCATCAGATTTTTGCTCTTCCATATTATTCTCTAGAAAAAGCATATAAAGCCAGTAAACGTATACAAAAAATAAAAAAAGATTATTTTTTGTATAAAAATATGCTTTTTTCATCAAAACGTTCTTGGCAATCTATCCTTTTTTATATAAATACAGAATTAAATAATTCTGTTTTTATAATATATTGGAGTCTTTTAGAATATAGATTTAGTTTGTGTTTCATTCAATTTTTTCAATTTTTTCCTTTTCAGAAAAAATTTGATCTAAATTTAACAAATGCTAATGAAAAAAAAAGAAAAATAAATAGAAAATTAACTTGGATTAAAGCTACTCTAAATGATTTAGAAATTTGGAAACGTTACTATTTATTTTCTTCTTTTTTATCTATAGATAAAAAAGAAGAAAATAACTTTTCTTTTTTACAAATGAAAAGTTCTAGGTTGACAGCTATAGCTTATGAATCAATAGGTCTTGTACCACGTTCTATAACGCGAACTTTTTCTAGATTTAAAGCAGAGTTGACAAATCAATCAAGTTCGCTTGTATTAAAAGAATTTCGATTAGTAAAATATCAAGCATTGGTTTCTTTACAATATATTGGATGTTTATTTTTTATTCCTTTAGGAGTTTCTATTTTTTTTCAAAAATGTTTTTTAGAAGTTTGGATTCAAAATTGGTGGAATAATTATCAATCTCAAATATTTTTGACTTCATTTCAAGAAGAAAAAGCTTTAAAAAGACTTCAAGAAATTGAAGAACTTTTTTGGTTAGATAAAGTAATGACATATTCATCAAACAAAGTACAATTTCAAGATTTGACTAAAGAAATTCACCAACAAACCATTGAATTAGTTCAAATTTATAATAATGATAGTATTAAAATTGTTTTGCATTTGTTAACAGATCTTATTTGTTTTATTACTTTAAGTTTTTTATTTATTTTAGGAAAAGAACGTCTTGTTATTTTAAATTCTTGGGCTCAAGAATTGTTTTATAGCTTAAGCGATACAATGAAAGCTTTTTTTATTCTTTTATTAACTGATTTATGTATTGGATTTCATTCTCCTCATGGTTGGGAAATTGTAATAAGTTCTTGTTTAGAACATTTTGGATTTGTTCATAATAAACATGTAATTTCGTGTTTTGTTTCAACTTTTCCAGTTATTTTAGACACAGTCTTTAAATATTTGATTTTTCGTCATTTAAATCGTATATCGCCTTCCATTGTAGCAACTTATCATACTATGAATGAATAAAAAATTCAATTTTTTTATGTTTTTTTGTTTACATTAAATAAAATTATATATAAATATAATATATAAATTTATATTAAAAGTAGAAAATTTTTATTTATTTATTATTATTGTTACCATAATGGCAGATTTTGTAAAATTGAGTAGTTTAAAGAATAAAACTATTCGTAAAAATTATTTGAAATAAATAATCGAACCATGCAAAACAGAAACTTTAATAACTTGATTCTAAAATGGGCTATTCGATCAATTTCCATAATTATTATTATAAATACAATAATTTGGTCATCTGGTTCAGAAGCCTTTCCTATTTATGCACAACAAGGTTATGAAAATCCACGAGAAGCTACTGGCCGTATTGTGTGTGCTAATTGTCATTTAGCTAAAAAAGCTGTTGATATTGAAGTTCCACAATCTGTTTTACCAAACACAGTGTTTGAAGCAGTTGTTAAAATTCCTTATGATATGCAAATAAAACAAGTACTTGCTAATGGTAAGAAAGGTTCTTTAAATGTTGGAGCAGTTCTTATTTTACCAGAAGGTTTTGAACTAGCTCCTTCTGATCGAATTCCTCCTGAAATGAAAGAAAAAATTGGTAATCTTTTTTTTCAACCCTATAATAATGAGAAAAAAAATATTTTAGTAATAGGTCCAGTTCCAGGAAAAAAATATAGTGAAATTGTTTTTCCAATTCTTTCTCCAGATCCAGCTACTAGTAAAGAAGCTTATTTTTTAAAATATCCAATTTATGTTGGTGGTAATAGAGGAAGAGGACAAATTTATCCTGATGGAAGTAAAAGTAATAATACAGTTTATAATGCTTCAATAACAGGTAAAGTAAGCAAAATTCTTCGTAAAGAAAAAGGTGGATATGAAATAACAATTGAAGACACATCAGATAGTCGTAAAGTTGTTGATATTGTACCTGCAGGACCAGAACTTATTATTTCAGAAGGTGAATTTATTAAAGCGGATCAACCTTTAACTAATAATCCAAACGTAGGTGGATTTGGCCAAGGTGATGCTGAAGTAGTACTTCAAGATCCATTACGTATTCAAGGTCTTTTGTTATTTTTTGGATCAGTTATTTTAGCACAAATATTTTTAGTACTTAAAAAGAAACAATTTGAAAAAGTACAATTAGCTGAAATGAATTTTTAATTTTATAAAAATTTAATTCAGCTAATTGTACTTAAAAAAATTGAAAAAATTGAACATTTATTTTACTAAAATAAATGTTCAATTTTTTTTTTTAAATAAACTTTTTTAGAGTTTGAATAAAATAAGATATTTATATTATAATAGTTTTTAATATTCTATATTTTTATTTTTTATTATAAAGATGATCCTAATCCAGAATATGAACCATAAAAAAAGATACCTACTAAACCGATCACAAGGATACCAGCTACAGTACCGATTAGCCACAAAGGAATCCTTCCGGTAGTATTGGCCATTTAATTTACTCCTTTTCAAAATTTAATTAAGTAGTTATAACTCAAAACATAAACAGTTACAAATAACTAAAAAAGTCTTTATTTCTCCAGATAAGGTAAACAATTATTTTTTAATAAAAATTTAATTAAAAAAGTAATTAGAAAATAAAACAGCAAGTACAAATATTAGTAACAAACCCCAATAGAGGCTAGTACGGTTTAATTCTACACTTTGTTTGTTTGGATTTGGTTGTGTCATAGTTCTAAATTTTTTTTAAGTTTATCGTTGAATAAACTGCATTGCTGATATTGCTCCTAAAAAGAAAACTGTAGGTACAGCTAATCCGTGAACGGCTAACCATCTTACTGTAAAAATTGGATAAGTTCTATCTATAGTCATTAACGCCCCCTAAAAGGATTTTGTAAATTCATCAATTTGTTCTAACGAATTAAAACGGCCAGTTATTAGTGGTACTTCTTGTCGGTTTTCTGTAAAATATTCATTTGGACGAGGACTTCCGAATACATCATAAGCCAACCCTGTGCTGACAAATAACCAACCTGCAATAAATAAAGAAGGTATAGTGATGCTATGGATTACCCAATATCGAATACTGGTAATTATATCAGCAAAAGGACGCTCTCCTGTATTTCCAGACATGGTTAGTTCCGTATATATTTTTTTTAACAAGGGGGGTAAATTATCCCAAAAATTCAAAAAAGATATTTTAAAATTTCCTCAAAATACTTTGAACCTTGTTAGGTTGTCATTTTTATACCAAAGGTATTTTTTAAGCATACTAGGTTAGTATAGCTAATGTTCTTTTGACGCAGCAAGATAAATTTTTAAAAAATTTAAATAACTTAAAAATCTAGTTTTTTTATGAAAACGATAAAAATATTGAAATATTTAATTAAGTTGAAATAAATATTAATAATATTTATATTTTATAGTTGTTTAATACAAAATTATATATACTATAATAAAAAAATGTTAATCAAAATAATTTAATTATTTTGATTAACATTTTTTTATTTATAGTATTTAATTAATTTTTAATAAAAAAATATATATAATTGATATATATATATATATCAATTATATATATATTTTTTTTTATTAAGTCTAATTTAATCTTTTTATATAAATTCAAAACTATTTTTATTTGAAAATTTTATATAATTATCAAGTTTATACTAAATTTTTTTATTGTTATTAGGGTTTTTTATGCTAACTATAATTAGTTATTTTCTTTTTTTATTTGGTGCTTTAACAGTAGCATTAGTTTTATTTATTGGGTTAAATAAGATACAACTTATTTAAAAAAGGATTTCAAAGGCTATTTAAATTTCATTGTATTTCTCAAAAAAGTTTGAGATTCATAGTAAACTAAAATAATATTTAAATTAGTTATTATTTCAGTTAATAATAAAAAAAAAATGGTTGAAGCTTTATTGTCTGGCATTGTTTTAGGTTTAATTCCTATAACTTTACTTGGATTATTTGTAACTGCATATCTGCAATATCGACGTGGTGATCAATTAGATCTTTAAATTCAAAGTAAAATTATTTTTAGCAAATTCACGCTCTGTAGGATTTGAACCTACGACATTAGGTTTTGGAGACCTACGTTCTACCGAACTGAACTAAGAGCGCTTAATATTTAATAAATAAATTATATTTAATAAATAAATTCATTAAATATTTATATACATTATTTTAGAAGATAGGGATGACAGGATTCGAACCTGCGACATTTTGTACCCAAAACAAACGCGCTACCAAGCTGCGCTACATCCCTGTCTTTTTTTATCTATATGTATTGTACTTTTTTTTTTTTTTTTGCCTACTTAATTTTCCTTATTTTTTTTATTTTTCTAAAAAATAAGGAAAATTAAAAATCTTTATGTTTATTAATCTAGTTAACATAATTGTGTGTAGTATATATTGTATATAATATAAAAAATACAAATATTATATAAAGAAAAAGGAGTTATTTAAAATGCAAGATGTAAAAACATATCTTTCTACTGCACCTGTTTTAGCTACATTGTGGTTTGGTTTTTTAGCTGGATTATTAATTGAAATTAATCGTTTTTTTCCAGATGCTTTAGTTCTTCCATTTTTTTAACATTAAAAATTAAAAAAATTTTCTTTAATTTTTAATAAAAATAAATTAAAATTCATAAAAATAAAATGTTAATAATTTTATTATTTTAATAATATTTTTTAATTAAGTGGTATAACCTATAAAATAATAAATAGAATTATGGCTAAAAGTAAAGATATAAGAGTAACAATTAATTTAGAATGTACTAATTGTACTCAAAATGATAAAAAAAGAAATAAGGGTATTTCTAGATATACTACCCAAAAAAATCGTCGAAATACACCAATTCGATTGGAATTAAAAAAATTTTGTTGTTATTGCAATAAACATACTATTCACAAAGAAATAAAAAAATAAAGAATATTTTAAGGGTTTATAAAATTTAGTTATGAACAAATCTAAAAGATCTTCTCGTAGGCGTATGCCACCCATTAGATCAGGGGAAATAATTGATTATAAAAATATAAGTTTACTGCGTCGATTTATTAGTGAACAAGGAAAAATATTATCTAGACGAATGAATAGATTGACTTCAAAACAACAACGTTTATTAACTATAGCAATTAAACGAGCGCGTGTTTTAGCTTTGTTACCATTTTTAAATAACGAAAATTAATTTGTTATTTTATTATTTATTAGATATTTTTTTTTAACCTCTCCGGATCAATTAGAAAATAAATTCCGGAGAGGTTTTTTTCTTATTTTTCAATAATATTCTGAATTATTGTCGAAAAACAAAATTTATCTAAGATAGCTATTTGAGCAAGAATTTTTCTATTTAAAATAATTTTTTTTTTATATAAATATTCAATTAACTTATTATAGGAAATTCCATTATCTCTAGCTGCCGCATTAACTCGAGTAATCCATAAACGTCGAAGATTTCTTTTTCGTTTACCTCGATCACGATGAGATGATGCTAATGCTCTCATTCCCTGTTGATTAGCAGTTCTAAAAAGTTTGGAATGAGTTCCTTGAAATCCAGATGTAAGCGTAAGAATATTTTTACGCCGTTTTCGTGCTACATAACCACGTTTAACTCTAGTCATTGGTGTATATACTCTTTTAAATTATTCAATATTTTTATATATAAAAGAAAAAGAATTTGGTGTGTATTTTTTTTCTTTTAGATCAAAACATAGATTTTAAATAAATATTTTTTCTTAAATTGCATTTTTTTATTACAATTTGTTTTATATCAAAAAAAATTTATTTTTTTAATTATTATAAAAAATGTCTTAATTTTCTTATGTATAAAAAAAAAATACCAAAAGCTTTTGCTACTATAACCTTCCTTAATGATAATTTTTTTAGGTTGGATACCATCTTAGTAATTAAGGGATAGGACCTTTAACTAAGAAAAATTATGAATTCCTTTGTTTCTATAGTTTCTCCTTCAACGAATAGGTCCTTTCTATATGCCGAAGCTTTTAATTTATAATTATTTTGATAATATCAGTCATTTGTATAATTTCTGACTTTAAGCTTTTTTTTTATTAATGAAATACTTAAAAAAATTTGTTTTTTCTATTCATGAACGGCATGTTATTTGAAGGTTGGCTGGGTAGCTGACCGTTCAATTTCGTTTTTACGGTTGTATAATTATATATTAAATATTTTATAATATTTCTCGCTTAATGGATTGAGAATCAGTCGCTACCATTGAGAAATGGTTTTCTATCCTAAATTTAAGGTGAGTGGATTTGCACCAAAGGAAACTATAAATTGGATCTAAATAAAAATAGATAATCTATATTTACAATATTAAAATAATAGAGTTTTTATGCAATATTGATCTTTAGTATTTTAACGTTTTTGATTTAAACAAGTCGCACATACACTCTAGTACATACTCCTCGACGTTGAGGACATCTTTTTAGGGCTGGTGATTTTGTTCTATTTTCGATGGGTTGTCTTTTATTTCTAATTAATTGTTGAATAGTGGGCATTGTAAGTTATATGCAAAATTTTTTTAGTTTGGAGAAACCTAACCTTAACAAATTCAAAAATTTGTATTTAGAAACTGGTGTCTAATTTTTAATAGAATTAGAATTATTTTCTATAGCAACTAAATCTACAATACCATAAAGTTTTGCTTCTTTTGCTGACATAAAAACATCTCTTTCCATATCTTCAGAAATAACCCATAAAGGTTTACCAGTTCTTTGTACATAAACTTTAGTAATACAATCACGAAGTTTCAAAACTTCTTCTGCTTCCATAATACATTCTCCAGCTTGTCCGTCATAATAAGAACTAGCAGGTTGATGAATCATTACCCTGTTAATAAATAATTTTTTTCTATTTTTTTATTCAAAAAATAAGCTAAATGAACTGTACATGCATTTTTAAGTGCATACAGCTCTATTTTTAATTATATTTTCTTTATTAAATATTAAAATTTCATATTTTATTTATATAATTTAAAACTATCTTTTTTTATTCTGATAGTTCGATTGCTAAATAAAAATATATTAATTAAGCAATTCCAAAGTTTTGAAAAGTTTTTAAAATTATTCAAAATAATTATTATTAAAATGAGTTTATAACGCTAGAATAAACTCTTAAAAAAGGATAATTTATACTTTACTTTTTTTATTTTTGTATAAAAATATGTATGTCATGTTATTATTACCTATTTTGGTGCAGACATAAAAAAGTCATTGGCACAAAGCGTGAGGTAGTGCTATACGTTTAGTAATTTCTCCTCCTGTTAAAATAAAAGAACCCATCGAAGCTGCCAATCCCATACAAATTGTATGTACATCAGGTACAACAAATTGCATTGCATCATAAACAGAGATTCCAGCTAAAACAGCACCACCAGGAGAATTGATATATAGGTACATATCTTTACTTTCATCTTCTCCGTTAAGGTACATCATAATACCGATAAGTTGATTTGCGATTTCGTCATCTACTTGTTGACCTAAAAAAAGTAATCTTTCGCGATAAAGTCGATTGATTCAGAGAATTTTATTATTTTTTTCTTATAAAACTGTACAAGCACTTTTAAAATGCATACAGCTTAAGTTATTGCATATAGCTTAAGTTATTGTAAAAATTTGCTATTTTTACAAAATTTAGTTCAATTTTTCTTTTTTGCTAATTAAACTTTTTTTTTTTATAAAAATGCTTTTTATTACAATAAATATTTCTTATTTATAAAATAGTTTTGAATCAAAATCTTTAGGTTTATATTCTACTTCATAAAAAATAGATTTTACTATTATTTGCACGTATAAACAAATAAACTTTATTTTTTTTTCTTTATTTTCAATATTGTTTATTTAGTTTTTATAAAATAATTGAAAGAAGTTTTAATACTTTATTTATTTTAATTAACCATAGACTTTAGATTTTGTTACATTTAATTAAATTATTAATTCACGCTTTAAAATTTTTATATATTTATCAAAATTAAGTGAATAAAAAACAGTTTACTCGTAAAAAAAAAGACGGATAGGTTCCGTATAATTAAAATATTTAATAAGTCGCATTATACGTCAATCCAAACAGCATCTTCTTCTCCAGGGAGACGAAAAGGAACTTTCGGAACACCAATAGGCATTTTTTTTCCCACAAACTGAATACTACTTTTCTATAAATAAAAAAAACGTAAAAATCATATTATATGTATTTTAGTGATTATATGGATTTTATTTATTATACCTATATTTTATATTAAAAAAATAATATATTAATAATAATATATTATTTTTTTAATATAAAATATATTATAAAGAAAAATATAATAAAAAAAAATGGGACCAATCTCTCCATTGTGATCCTAAACATGGAAATGCTAAACTGTTTGTGCTTATATTTATTGGTAAAAAATATATTGGTTTTTATGTTACCTTTGGGATGATCAAAAAAAGGTTTAACTATATAACTAATCAAATTGAAATGCAAGAAAGTTACATAGTTTCTAATTCTCTTTGAGAAAGGGGTTTTTTATGGGTTTACCTTGGTATCGTGTTCATACAGTTGTTTTAAATGATCCAGGTCGTTTAATTGCTGTACACTTAATGCATACTGCTTTAGTTTCTGGTTGGGCGGGTTCTATGGCTTTGTATGAATTAGCTGTTTTTGATCCTTCCGATCCTGTTCTTGATCCGATGTGGAGACAAGGTATGTTTGTTATCCCTTTTATGACTCGTCTAGGAATAACTAAATCATGGGGAGGTTGGAGTATTACAGGAGAAACTGTGACTAATGCAGGTCTTTGGAGTTATGAAGGAGTAGCCGCAGTACATATTGTTTTATCAGGATTACTTTTTTTGGCAGCTATTTGGCATTGGGTATATTGGGATTTAGAATTATTTCGCGATGAACGTACAGGTAAGCCTTCTTTAGATTTACCTAAAATTTTTGGAATTCATTTGTTTCTTTCTGGAGTACTTTGTTTTGCATTTGGAGCATTTCATGTAACAGGTTTATTTGGTCCTGGAATATGGGTTTCTGATCCTTATGGATTAACAGGAAATGTACAACCTGTAGCACCGGCTTGGGGTGCTGAAGGTTTTGATCCTTTTGTACCTGGAGGAATTGCTTCTCATCATATTGCTGCAGGTATTTTAGGAATATTAGCTGGTTTGTTTCATCTTAGTGTTCGTCCTCCTCAAAGATTATATAAAGGATTACGTATGGGAAATGTTGAAACAGTTTTATCCAGCAGTATCGCAGCTGTTTTTTTTGCTGCTTTTGTTGTTGCGGGAACTATGTGGTATGGATCTGCCGCAACTCCAATTGAATTATTTGGTCCTACTCGTTATCAATGGGATCAAGGATTTTTTCAACAAGAAATAGATCGAAGAATTCGTTCTAGTAAATCTGAAAATTTGAGTTTATCAGAAGCTTGGTCTAAAATTCCTGAAAAATTAGCTTTTTATGATTATATTGGTAATAATCCTGCTAAAGGAGGATTATTTAGAGCTGGCGCAATGGATAATGGAGATGGTATAGCAGTTGGTTGGTTAGGTCACGCTGTTTTTAAAGATAAAGAAGGTAATGAACTTTTTGTTCGTCGTATGCCTACATTTTTTGAAACTTTTCCAGTTGTATTGGTAGATGAACAAGGAATTGTTAGAGCTGATGTTCCGTTTAGAAGAGCAGAGTCTAAATACAGTGTTGAACAAGTAGGTGTAACTGTTGAATTTTATGGTGGTGAACTTGACGGGGCTAGTTTTAGTGATCCTGCAACAGTAAAAAAATATGCTAGACGTGCTCAATTAGGTGAAATTTTTGAATTTGATCGTGCTACTTTAAAATCTGATGGTGTTTTTCGAAGTAGTCCAAGAGGTTGGTTTACTTTCGGTCATGCTACATTTGCTCTTCTTTTTTTCTTTGGTCATATTTGGCATGGTGCTAGAACATTATTTAGAGATGTTTTTGCAGGGATTGATCCTGATTTAGATGCGCAAGTAGAATTTGGAGCATTCCAAAAATTAGGAGATCCAACAACAAAACGACAAGTAATATAAATTACTTTCTTTCTATTTTTTCAATAAATCGAAATTTTAGTACAATTTTCTTTATTTCAAATTTTTACTAGTACGAAAGTTATCTGCAAATTTTTACCTAATATACAAATATATGGAAGCATTGGTTTATACATTTTTGTTGGTAGGTACTTTAGGAATCATTTTTTTTGCTATTTTTTTTAGAGAACCACCTAAAGTACCAAGTAAAGGGAAAAAATAAAAAGTTAATATTAATTTATAAATTTTGAACTAATGACCTTTTTCAAATAAAAAGGTCATTAGTCCAATTAGTCTTCATGTTCTTCAAATGGATCTCTAAGTTCATTAGAGGGTTGTCCAAACGCAGTATAAAGAGCATAACCAGTAAAGCTTATAAGTAAACAAGATATGAAGATAGCGACAAAAGTTGCAGTTTCCATTGTTAGGTAGTTCCAAAATAATGGTATATTTTTAATGTATATTTTTTAATATAATAGTACAAAAAGTTAATAAATCTCAACTAATCTGATAAGTTTTATGGCTACACAAATAATTGATGACACTCCTAAAACAAAAGGGAAAAAAAGTGGTATAGGGGATATATTAAAACCATTAAATTCAGAATATGGAAAAGTGGCTCCTGGTTGGGGAACTACACCTCTTATGGGTATTATGATGGCTCTTTTCGCAGTTTTTTTAGTTGTTATTTTAGAACTTTATAACTCTTCTGTTTTATTAGATGGAGTTTCAGTTAGTTGGTAATAAATAATAATAAAACAAAATGAATTGCCGCAGAAAAAAGCGGCAATTCTAAAAAAGAGTTATTTGGTTTATAATTTTAGGTAGTTTAATTGTGTAATTATTAAATTGAAGGATTTTTGAATATGGGTGTGCGTCTTGTGTAAATAAATCTTTATTTATAATACAAAATAACTTGTTACTTAGATATTCTATATTTTTAAGAAAATTAAAGTAAATTTTTTTTTTGTTAAATGTTTACCAATTTTTGAACATTTAAAGCACAAAAAATAAAAAAGTTAAACTATGATTAATTTATATAAATTTATTAATTAAATTTCGTTATCAAAATTAAAAAAACTATTATGTATTAATAAAGTATTTGTAAATAAAAAAGTGACAAAAAAGATTTTCACTCATTGTATCTTTTTTTTCGTCATCGGAGTTTAATAGAAATCTACGGTTTAAAAAAAGTATTAAGATTTAAACAAGAGAATAAAAAAAAGATTACTCAAAATTAAAATTTTTTTATATGTAAAAACTTGAGATAAAAACAAAAAAAACTTTGTTTTTTTTGTTTAAGCTGTAAGATTATAAATAATCATTTACGGTTTTTAGAGGGGGAACTTTAGTAACCTATCTCAATAAAGTATACGATTGGTTTGAAGAACGTCTTGAGATTCAAGCGATTGCAGATGATATAACAAGTAAATACGTTCCTCCTCATGTTAATATTTTTTATTGTTTAGGAGGAATTACTTTAACTTGTTTTTTAGTTCAAGTAGCTACTGGTTTTGCTATGACTTTTTATTATCGTCCTACTGTAACTGAAGCGTTTTCGTCTGTTCAATATATTATGACTGAAGTCAATTTTGGCTGGCTTATTCGTTCAGTTCATCGTTGGTCAGCCAGTATGATGGTTTTAATGATGATTTTACATATTTTTCGTGTTTATCTTACAGGAGGTTTTAAAAAACCTCGTGAATTAACTTGGGTTACTGGTGTTATTTTAGCAGTTTTAACTGTATCTTTTGGTGTTACAGGTTATTCTTTACCTTGGGATCAAATTGGTTATTGGGCAGTTAAAATTGTAACTGGTGTACCAGAAGCTATTCCAGTTATTGGGTCTCCTTTAGTTGAGTTATTACGTGGAAGTGTAAGTGTAGGGCAATCTACATTAACTCGATTTTATAGTTTACATACTTTTGTATTACCTCTTTTAACTGCAATATTTATGTTAATGCACTTTTTAATGATTCGTAAACAGGGTATTTCAGGTCCATTATAATTTACATAAATAAATTATAAAATATAAAAATGTGTAAATATGTATTTCATTGCCATATTTTATTTTCCTTATTTTTTTGAAAAATATTTTATGGATTTTTTTTTTATTTAACTTTTTTTTTAGATGAAAGACTAAAAAAAAATTGTTTAATAGATATTTTAAAGAGGAAAGTGGATTATGGGAGTGTGTGACTTTATTTAATAATAATTTTGGTTATACAGAAATTATTTCAAATCTGTTGCATAAAATTTTAATAAGATTATGTATTTTTGTCCCAATTACTTTTTTTTTATAAAAACTTGGGTAATAATATTTTTATATTAAAAATAATGTTCTATGATCCATTTGAAATATTAAAGACTTCGTAAAATCCAATAAACTATTTGAAATATTTCAAATATATAAAAATATAGTATTAAAAATATATTCATTTCCATTGTGTTTTTTTTTTACTATCGGAGTAAAAAAAAGATCTAATGAAAAAAAAAGCAAAATTATTAATAAGTTAAATTTTCCTATAACTATAAAAAATAGAAAAAAAAAGACAATTCAAAAAAAAATTTCAATTTCAACTTGAATTATGAGCATAAAATTTTAACTTAATGTTTGAGCCGGATGATATTAAATTATCATGTCCGATTCTTTGGGGGGCTTTTTTTTAATCTACCTTAATAACAAAAAAACCTGATTTAAGTGATCCTATATTACGAGCTAAATTAGCTAAGGGTATGGGTCATAATTATTATGGTGAGCCTGCTTGGCCAAATGATCTTTTATATATTTTTCCAGTAGTTATTTTAGGTACTATTGCCTGTACTGTAGGTTTAGCTGTTTTAGAACCGTCAATGATTGGCGAACCTGCGAATCCTTTTGCAACTCCTTTAGAAATACTGCCAGAATGGTATTTTTTTCCAGTTTTTCAAATACTTCGTACGGTACCTAATAAACTTTTAGGTGTACTTTTAATGGCTGCTGTACCTGCGGGATTGTTAACAGTTCCTTTTTTAGAAAATGTTAATAAATTTCAAAATCCTTTTCGTCGTCCGGTGGCTACTACAGTATTTTTAATAGGAACTGTTGTAGCTCTTTGGTTAGGTATTGGAGCTGCTTTACCTATTGATAAATCTTTGACTTTAGGTTTATTTTAAATTTTTTTTTTGTCAAACTAGAAAGAATATCTTCAACTTTTGACTAAAAAATCAAAAGTTGAAGATATTCTTTCTAGTTTGACAAACGCTTTTCAATCCAATTACCTAAAGATAATTTTTATTTTTAGGTAATTGGATTGAAAAGCGTTTTTTTAATGCTTCCAATACTTGTTCTACTGATTTTTTTCCAAAATTTTTAATTTTGATTAAATCATCTTCACTATAGTTTAATAAATCTGCTATTGTATGCACATTTACTTTTTTTAGACAATTATATGCTCTAGCAGGTAATTCTAGTTGATCAATAAATATATGGTTAAAAGCAGTATTTTTTGTCATTTTTTCAATATCGAGTGATACAGATTGAAAAGGAAAATAAGACATATTTGATTCATTTGTTTTTTCTATTCCAAAATTTTTTTCCTTTTTTTCTGAATTAATTAAAGGAATAAATAAATCAATTAAATTGCAAGAAGCTTCATAAAGCGCTTCTTTTGGAGTTAAACTTCCATCAGTCCATATTTCAAGAAAAAGTATTTCTTTTATTTTTTTTTCACTTTCAAAAGAATGAACACTATAGTTTGCATTTCTTATTGGCATAAAAACAGCATCTATTGGAAATAAACTTTCTTGATATTTTTGTAAATTTTCAATACGATATCCACGATCTTTTTCAATATTTAATTCAATTTCTAACAAAATTTCTTTATTTAAAGTTGCTATGTATTGTGTATTATCAATAATTTTAATACAAGAGGGTCCTTTGATATCTTGAGCAGTTATTTTTTTAGGTCCTAAAACTGAAATATATGCTTTTTGAGGTTCATAAGATTCACTTTTTATAATTATTTCTTTTAAATTAATTAATATATCATGAATAGATTCTTGTAAACCTATTATTGTTGAATATTCATGTTTTACTTTTTTTATTTTAGCATATGTAATAGAAGCTCCTTCAATTTCGTTAAGTAATGCTCTCCGCATAGCTATTCCAACTGTATTGGCTTGACCTTTTCTAAAGGGTGAAATAGCAAAACGACCATAAAGAAGACGTTTACTTTCTATTTTAGATTCAATACACTTCCACTGTAATGTTTGAGTAGAAACTTTTATTTCATCTTGAATCATATTAATATTTTTTTAGAGTAGTTTTTTATTTATACACGTCTTTTTCTAGGTGGTCTACATCCATTATGTGGCATTGGAGTTACATCACGTACAAAACTAAGTATTATACCACTGCGACGGATTGCCCGTAATGCTGTATCTCTACCTGGACCTGGACCACTAATCATAACCTCAGCTTGTTTCATACCTTGATCAATTAACATTCGGATAGCATTTTCTGCAGCAGTTTGAGCCGCAAATGGGGTACTTTTTTTTGTACCTTTAAATCCACAAGCACCTGCAGACGACCATGATACAGCTTGTCCTCGAATATCTGTAACAGTTACAATTGTATTATTAAAGCTGGCTTGAATGTGAATAACTCCTTTAGGTAACCTACGTTTTCCTTTACGTAAATTAATTTTTTTTACAGATTTTTGCATAATTTACTATTTATTTATATATATATAAGGTATGTATATTTTAAATTAAACTTCTTTTTTTAACCTTGTCTTTGTTTATGTTTTGGATTAGAACAAACTACCATAATTCGTCTTCGACGTCGAATTAATCGACAGTTTTCACAAATTTTACGAACAGAAGCGCGAACTTTCATAAATTTTGAACCTCTACTTTTTTTTTCTTCAATTTTTTAATTGTTTGAAGATTTTGCACGAAGTCTATAAGTTATACGACCTTTAGTTAAGTCATAAGGACTTAATTCGACTTTTACTCTATCTCCTGGTAATATTCGAATATAATTTCGTCGAATTTTTCCTGATATATGAGTTAAGACTTGACATCCATTATCTAAATAAACCCGAAACATTGCATTAGGAAGGGATTCTGTAACAACCCCTTCCATATCAATTAAATTTTGTTTCTCCATTAAAAGAAGAATCTCCTTTTTAATAAACCAATATTAATAAAAACAATTCTAGTTAGTTCTTTTTATATTAAAATTGTTTATCTACCATACATAACATAAAAGCTCTCCTCCAATTTTTTTTTGTCTAGCTTCCCGATCTGTCATAATCCCCCGAGAAGTTGAAAGAATTACAATTCCCATTCCACCTAAAACTTTTGGAATTTCTTTATGATTAGAATATATTCGTAAACCTGGCTTACTAATTCGTCTTAAAGTCGTTATATAAGATTTTTTTTTTTTTCCTTGATATTTTAAATTTAAAACTAAAATATCTTTAGTATTTTCCTTATTATCAATAAAATTATTTATAAAACCTTCTTGAAAAAGAATTTTTGCAATATTTCTAGTTATATTAGTCGCAGGTACTTGAACTGTTTTTATTTTTCCTAAATTTGCATTTCTTATTGAGGTTATCATATTAGAAATGGTATCGTTTCTCATAAACACTCCTTAAATTAATTGATAAATATAAAAAAAAGATTTTTTAAGTTTTTTTTTTCAAAAAAATTTAATTTATTTATAAAACTTCTGGAGCTAATGAAACTATTTTTGTAAAATTAGATTCTCTTAATTCTCGAGCAATTGGACCAAAAACACGAGTTCCTTTTGGATTTCCTTCTTGATTAATAACAACTGCTGCATTATCATCAAACTTTATTATTGAACCATTATTTCGTTTAAATTCTTTACAAGTACGTACAATTACAGCTCTAACAATTTCAGATTTTTTAATGGGCATATTTGGTACTGCTTCTTTAACAACAGCAATAATAATATCACCAATGTTTGCATATTTTCGATTACTTGTTCCTATAACTCGAATACACATAAGTTTTCGAGCTCCACTATTATCTGCAACATTTAAATAAGTTTGAGGTTGAATCATCTTTTTTTTAATAAGCCCCCCCTAAAATTTAAATTTTATTAGGGGGGGGCGATTTTTAATATTTAAAATTTATATAAATAATAAGTAAAATATTTAAAATTTATATAAATAATAAGTAATTAGTCATTTTGCCTAAATTTCTTGTTTTTTGTTTATAATAGATGTTGTAATAAATTGAGTACGTATAGGCATTTTATATGCCGCAATTTTCATTGCAGCTCTAGCAATATTTTCAGACACTCCACTTATTTCATAAAGTATTTTGCCAGGTTTAACTACGGCTACCCAATATTCTGGAGATCCTTTACCCGAACCCATTCGTGTTTCTGCAGGTCGGAGCGTTATTGGTTTATCAGGAAATATACGAATCCATAATTTCCCACCTCGACGAGCATAACGAGTTATAGCTCTTCGACCTGCTTCTATTTGTCGAGATGTAATCCAGGATGGCTCGAGTGCTTGAAGGGCAAATTTTCCAAAACAAATAGAATTGCCTCGAGTGGATATTCCTTTTAAATTTCCTCTATGTTGTTTACGAAATTTTGTTCTTTTAGGGTTATAGTCGATTTTTACGCTACTTCAAAACCGGACATGAACTTTTGATTCATCCGGCTCCTCATGAATAAAAATATAGAAAATTAAAAAAATTAAAATTGAATAAAAAAATTCATGGGCGAATATTTACTCTTTAATTTTGTATTTTTAATAAAAATTAAATTAATTGTAATTTTATTAAAAATTTTATTTTTGGTTTTTTTTCGCCATCCTATCTTATAAATAAAACTATTAAAAATTTTTTGATTATTTATAAATTCCTTCGTTTTTATGATTTTATAAATTTCGTTTAGGTTTTTTTTCTATAATTGAGCTTTTTTTTTTTTATTTTCTTAGTTTTTATTAAAAAAAGCTCTTCTTTTTTGCTTTTTAATATTATAAAAAAAACCCTACGATATTTGATGTATTAGTATTTTTTTTTCGCTTCACAAAAAAATTTGTGGAAATTTTTTTTTAATTGTAATTTTTTATTATTCTAATATAAAATCATAAATTATTTTCTAGTAAAAACTAGAGTTTCAAAAAAATGTAAAAAAACAACATTTTGAAATAAACGAGTCACACACTAAGCATAGCAATTTTTTTTTTTTAGTAATTTTATTGAAAAAAAGAATTATTCTTCATCATGAAATATCCAAACTTTGATTCCTAATACTCCATAAATTGTTTGAGCTGCATAATAACAGTAGTTAATTCGCGCTTTTATTGTTTGTAAAGGAACTCTACCTTCTCGTGCCCATTCAACACGAGCAATTTCAGCTCCATTAAGTCGGCCTGCTATTTGTATCTTAATTCCTTTAATATTTCCTTTTTTTGCTAATTCAATAGCTTTTTTCATTGTTCGTCTAAAAGCAACTCTGCTTTCTAGTTGCAAAGCAATATATTCTGCAAGAATATTAGGTTCTCCATATGGTTTGGCAATTTCAATTAAAGTCATTCGAAGTCTTCTATCTCCAGAAGATAATATATTTTGTACATTTAATTTTAATTGTTCAATGCCTTGACCTCGACTTTCTACTAATAAAGCAGGAAATCCTGTATATATTTCAATTTGAATTAAATCTGTTTTTCTTTTAATTTCAACACGAGCAATTCCTCCATAATTAGAAGAATTTTTTATATGCTTTTGCACATACAATTCAATACAATTACGTATTTTTTTATCTTCTTCAAAAATTTTGGAATATTTTTTGGGTTTTGCAAACCAATACGAACGATGATTTTGTGTTATACCAAGTCTAAAACCAAGTGGGTTTATTTTTTGTCCCATATATATATTAAATTTTTAATTATATTAACAATTTTTTTTAATTTTTTTTTATTTAGGAATACTATTAAGTACAATAGTTATATGACAACTAGGTTTATGTATAGGATAGCCACGTCCTTGAGCTCTAGGTTGAAATCTTTTGAAAAAAGTGCCTTTATCTACTTTAATTTCGCTTATAAACAAATTAGTTTTACTTAATCCAAAATTATTATTAGCATTTGCAGCTGCAGATGAAAGTAATTGTAATATTGGATTACATGCGCGATAAGGCATAAACTCTAGTATCATAAGTGCTTGTTCATAGGAACGACCACGAATTTGATTAACTACTTTTCGTACTTTATGTGGGGACATGTGTATATGTTTAGCAATAGCACGAATTTTTTGATTAGAAGTTTTAGTTTTCATTAAAAATAATTTCCTAATTAACGACGAGATTTTTTATCATTTTTTGCGTGTCCTCGAAAAGTTCGAGTAGGAGCAAATTCTCCTAATTTGTGACCAACCATACGATCTGTTATATAAATTGGTAAATGTTCTTGTCCATTAT